GAGAAATCAAGAAAGACTTGTCAGAAATCACCGGTTGGGTTTTCCAACCAGGAAAGGCATGGGAGTCTTTCTTTGGCAAATCAAAAAAGGTTTCTATTATCGGCTGCGCGCTATCGGAGAGATAACAACGGGAGGTTCAGTCAAAAACATTGAATTTACCATGCAATCAATTCAGAATCTCTTTTTCTTTATATACGCAATTTCGAGAAAAGTCTATCCAGCTCGTAGCTATTGTCTGCATAGGAGTCACGAGGTATTGATTGCACTTTCTAGCCGGCCGCTTTCTTGGAATTCATTCATAGGCGCTTTCAGTTAGTTATACTTCTAACACTATAAAAAAAAATAGAACAAGCGTGCGATACAAAACATCAATCTACGGAAAAACGAATTGATTGACTATTGAGTGCAACCCCGTAACTATGGGTAGTTCAGGTGCGCTTAAAGTCTTCTATAAGGCATGCCGATGTTGCCACCGACAAACGTGACTGTGAAAAGCTCCAAATAGGCACACGGTAGGTTTAGAGGAAATCAAAAAGGCGATGATTTTGAATTCAATAGTCTACAAGCTCGCCTCTGAGAGCGAAGTTGGAAGAATCTCTGTTGCCGTCTCCGATGATGCTAGCGCAGTCAGAAGAATGGGTCAAGTGGGAATTGATTCGTTTAAGTTTCCGAAGTCAGTTCGCCTAGTTTTAGGTTTTAGCACCTTCGCTGTAGAAGTACCTCTTTCCAACGCTAAGCGCAAAAGGCACTCGAAGGAGTAGTGGGACCAACCATCACTACCATAGGGCTTGAGTGGTAAATCCTGCCACCTCAGACTCCTATTTTCCCTCACGTGTCAACAAGCAAGTCGGGTGCTCTCCCTCTATCAGAAGATTTCCTTGTGTGGAAGGTTGACTCTTCACTTCAGGCAATGGGAACCTTATCTAAGGTTCTTTGTATGGCACTCTAAACTCTCTTTCTTACGCGAGACAGAAAGTCTAACTACCGAAGCTCTTTCAACTTGTCCTGTCTTTGCTTTGGTTCGCAGATCTTAGTATAGTATATGCTAAGGATAAGTATTGCGCTTAAGTCAGTTAACAAAATGAGAGTCGGAAAATGGAAATAAGAACTGTCAAGTGATTCTTGAATGCTTCTACTTATGTAGATGGAGTCCAGTACGCTACTATATATTAGGAATGGTATAATGTTTTCATTTGTTATTTTGATTGAAAAGGTTTGAAGACCCGGGTTTATAGACACAGGTTCGAAGAGCTTAGTTGCTAGACTAAGGGAAGAATCGAGGCAACGTTAGTTGTTCATCGGCCAAGTCCGAAAGAAATAGAAAGAAATGGCTTAGCCAATGATGGATTGACCAAAGATCTAAACCCTGGTCAGGCATCCTCGCCGGTCTAATGAGAAAGATTCCGTCTTTGATCCCCGGGAAAACATTTCTATTGAGGCAACTGCACTTAGTCAGTAGAACATAGTCTCGGCTGGACCTACATACCCAATGTTATGATTGAGCAGGTCTCGCAGCTAAGGGAGAAGGGGACCTCTTTCGGAGCAAGCTAAAGAGCCCTTCCTTTAGATCGTCGCTTTCCGGTAAGGCACTCAATGAAACCTATCCATCCCCTTTGAGGGAATTTCGCTCCAAACCAAAGAAGGAGTTCAGGCACTTCCGTCAGATACGAGATTGAAAGATATGGCTTTGTCCCGGCCGTTAGAGCGTTAAGCCACTCATTCTCTTAGGTCGTCTCAAAGCGCTTAGTCGAAAGACTTTGGGTCTCCGAGCTTAGCCGCTAGGCGAAGGGTAGACGGAAGAAGGTCTCCGAAAGCCCTATTTCCGGCTTCGAGAAGAACGGGCACTCAAACCTATCTTTCATCAACTGCTCTTGGCCTTTCTTGAATTAGGTGGTCTCGCTTTGAAATAGAAAGGCTGCCTTAGGTTGAGTTTAGGAGTTCTCTCTCCCGGGGGGCAGAAGCTGCAGAAGATGCTTTTGCTCTTACAGAATACAAAGGCTTACACTGCCTAAAAGCTACCAAAAAATGGTTTGAACATCCTTTCAACAATGCGGGTTTTGTGTACTTAGAGTGGCAAGGTAAGCCTTTTTCCCTACTAAAATAAAAGCCAATTCGTTTTCAAGTTCGTTTTATCATAGCTTATTTTATTCTAGCCATCTCCTTCACTAAATCAAGGGATAGAAAGGCTCGAAGAGAAGCCTGATTCGATTATTATATCGAAAGACAACTATTCTAGGAAGGTTAGCACTATTCCGAAAACAGGCTACTTGAATTGAATAAGGTAGAGTCAGATTGAAGGTCCAGATGAAGAAGAGGATGAGCTTGTAATATAGCAAGACCTAATTCCAAACCGGTTCATTCTCTTTTCTTTTTCCATTTCCCTCATCGACTGGGAGTTTCCAGCGCTTTCTTAGCAGCCCCGGACTGAAAAAAAAACATTGGAACTTTCAGTTTCAGAGCAGTCCCACTAGGTTCCCCAATACGCAGGTCCTGGATACGCGTCCGGCTGGGAAGGTTCTTTTCTATACACCAATCGGCCTACTGGCTCGGGAGGAAGCACTCCTCAGACAAGTACTGCACTGATAGGACTGCCTGGACAGCTAAAGGATGAACTCGAAAGTTTCCCATTGGATAAGATAGAGCTAATTCTGTATTTCCCTCAAAAACGATTTTCTACATCAAGAGAAGGCGGTTTAAAGAAAGAATAATGCTAGTCGATGAGACTGACCGCTGGGACAGATCTTATTTGAAAGAAAGTTAGCAACCGTTGGCTTACAGGACCGAGACCGTGCTACTGGACTGGCTGACTGGGTTGGCTACTCTCTGCGCTACCAGAAGAAGAAAGGTTGGAAAACCAGTGTCTATCAACCCGATAGGCCAAAAGAGACGAATCCGTTAAGAAAGATAGGAGGAAAAGCTAAAACTCCTCTTTCAAAGGTTCCGTAAGAGCTAGATGTCGGAAAGAGAGCTGCATTCCCAGACTCTCGAACTTAAGGTACTCTTTTCAAACAAACAAACAAATAGGAATTCGGGGAAGGTATTTCGCTAGATAAGACATCTTACCACATCGATAACTGGTTGGCCTTTCAACTAGTTACACGGATGAGTGAACTACCAGCTCTCAAGCTCAAGCACTCTCACTATGATTCCCAGAGAGAAAGAAATGGTTTTGTTTGAAAGGCTTGGCACCTAGTTTTCTTTTAAGTTGGCCTTACTCGGGCTAAGTTCAAGCAAAGATCAGTCCTTGTAAGGAACTTCAGTGATCAACTAGAAGATACCACCTTCCCCAATGAAACTTCTTTCCCCGAAGCCGAGAAAGAGAAAATACCGGGTATGCCTGAAAACCTGAAACGGATTCGTGAACAAGAGATAAGAGATATACCACAGATACCATTTGAACCAGAGCTGAAACCTTTTCATTACCCGAAAAGGATTTCACTCCATAAGACATCGACTCACTGGCGGATTTTAGAGCAGACTAAGAATAAGTAAGGTACGGAAGGAAGTAAAGATGAAGCAGGCTTTCTATCTTCTTTGGGAAAGTGGTGAACTCTTGCTAGGGGATCCCACTCCTGGCACTCGGAACTGACTCTTCTTCAAGAACGAACAGGAATGAACCCCAGGTTGAGAAAGAGTCTGAGTTCTATTATCAGGGTGTTACTACATCTTGACTCCTGCTTTCCGGAACAATCTCTAGCAGGGATGCAAACCTCTATCCCATCTCTTAATAGAAGCAATAAATCGTGATCCGAGGGAATAGAGAAAAAGCAGTGTTGGGCATTCTCTTTTGCTTAAAGATTGCCTAGAAGAGCACTAGAAGTCATAAGGAATAGGTAATGGGCCGCGAAGTCTGCTTTCCTTCTTCTTTTTCATTGCGAACATTCATCCTTACTTATATAAGTAAGCAAGTAGAAACTACCTCGACCTGCAGGTCTTCTAAATAAATGGTTATTGTTTATGCTCGTATAGCATAAAAAGGATTCATTGGGAGGGCCATGAGAAATCCACTTTGTACCTTCGTATCGATAATCTAAACACTTCTCACCTCTGTGCCTTACTTTCCTGTTGTAAATTCTGCCCATCCTTTTCTTCTGTGCTGCTAGCTTAAGAGCTGCTTGGAGCCTCATCTCTGGCAGTTTGCTTAGGGAGGTTTTATATACCGTTATTGCTAAAGTTCCCAAGATCCCTAATGCCACAAAGCCAAGTAATTACAGACTCATTTCATGTTGTAACACCATTAATAAGTGCCTCACTAAGCTCATAGCTAATAGGTTTTCTTGGTGAGTTTATTTTGATTGATCCATCACAAACAGCCTTTGTTACGACACAACGTAGACCTCTATTATATAGGGATAGATGTAAGGTGTCCGGCCAGAGTGAGCTTTTCAGGGCTATGACGAGGTGCGAAAGGAAGCAAGGGAAGGTTTCTAAATAAGAAAAAGAGTAAGGATGGAAGGAAGTTTCATTTTGCTTTGTCAACAAACCAGTAGCAATCCGCTTAAAAGCCAGTAGCACGATAGCACTTCCTCGGTCCTTGAGAAGTCCTTTAGGATCACTTTTTTCATACAACTAGAAATGGAATAAGAGACGAAAGCAATGCCCAAAGACTCCCATGCCTTTCTTGGTTGGAAAAAACCCAACCGGTGATTTCCGAAAAGTCTTTCTTCATTTTTGAGCAAGAAGCGGAACTAGAAAAAGAGAGTGCCACTTATGGATCTTACCTTTCTAAAGTACCTACTGTTAGTCGTTTCCATACCCTTGATTTCCTCCACTATGATACCACGAGTTTGTTCATCGGACAAAGCAACCCCCCAAATCAGAAGGGTGAACAAGTCAACGGACTCACTCCCTTCGATCAAGTACAGGGGTTTGTGGACTTTTTTACTACATTTTGGGACAAGAACTTTATCTTAGCTGTTTTCGTTTTAGGAATAGCTTATCTTAGCTATTTATTCGTAGCCCTGTATTACCACCGGCGGGATCAACGAAGGTTGGTCCGAGTGGCTTTCAAATACAGGGTTAATATACGTCATAATTTTTCGTGGCGGGGAGTTACCGCTGAAGTAACCCATCCAGTACAAGAAAATACGGGGATTACTGAATCACCAGGTAGAGAAGGATAAATTGGGTTGGAATTGAGAAAGTTACGTAAAGTTCATAATTGTATAAAAGGACTTTATCTTTAGGACTTTTAGCCTTTCTAAGGACTTAATCCTTTTCTACCCAGTCAATAGGAAACTAGCTTCTTTCCCTAACCTAACGGACTCCATCTTCTTTCTTATTCTTTTAGTACGGAATAATGCCGAGTAAAGGTACGGGTATCTTACATCTATCGATTGTTCTGTAGGAGAAAAAACTTCCGAAAAAGGTTTTAGTTAAGCTATCACCTTCCTTACCGGCTACCCGAATTGAAGCTACGGGCAAGACAAGAGATGAAGCCAATAAGCTGCTTTAGTTCGTCGGTTAGTCGGATTTACGGCTTAGTTGGATTTAAGAGGTAGAGTAAGTCCTTGTCCCCCAAGTAGAGTAAGTCCCTGTCCCCTAATAAGATAAAACGGAAAAGCCAATTCTTACTTATAGGCTAAAACTCACGAAAAAGGAAAAGCCAATTCTTATAGGATAAAACTTACGAAAAAGGAAAAGCCAATTCTTATAGGATAAAACTTCCGAAATGTTAAGATATCACCTTACTTGCTGTTGGAATTGTGGCTACAAGCAATCATTGAAGCCAAGAACAAGAAGCTCGTTTCTTTCTTCTTTAATTACAGGTAAGACTACGAGGATCAGCACCGAAGTCCGGGTCACTTGTTTCTTCTTTAAATCGGAAAGAGTAGCTGCACTTTACTTTAGCTAACTAAGTCCTCTAGCTGCAGAAGGGGGCTCGGTAGAGTCGAGCCAATAGACGAAGTGGCGGCAGAACTTCATATTACCCGTAGGGCCCGGTATCCGATAGAGTCATTAGAATAACAAGAAGCTAGCTCCCTATTCTTTAATAAGAGGCTGGGAAGAACCTAAAGAGAAAGTCCGTCCCTAAAAGGAAAGGGAAGGGAATAGCAGTTAAGGCGACGAGTTAGGGAGACTCAATTAGTCCGTAGTAAAGAAGAAAGGGCAGATCCTCACGGTTAAAGCGACGAGTTAGCTAAAGAATGGAGACCCCTACTAATCTTAATCAGTCTTGAGTCCGGGTGTAGGCTAGGAATTCGGGGTTAGAGATTAGAGAAAGGGAAGAATATTCATATTCAGGGTTAGAGAATGGCTTGAGAAGTGGAAGAAACAGGAGTCACATCTACCTTAGTAGGATCCCAACACAACCAAATCCTACCATTAGCAGCATGATCATAGTTATGGATAGCCCGCCAATTCCCACAAATCTTAGTTCTAATTTTACAAACAGCCAAAAATAGAGTTTCCGCATAAAGAGTTTGAGCTCTTTCTGTTTAAAGGGCTTATTACAGCCCCTTACATTCCAGAAGATAAACTTCATCCTGCACCAGAGGTTCGAAGACGCCCTCATCTACAATAGTCTTATCCTGATCAGTAAACACAGTTTCCCCTCTGGGCAACAAACACCTCAAACGGATTACCCATAGAAACTCTAGGGACAGGCACAGCAGGAACTGCAGAAGCTACATTGGCTACAGAATACAGAGAAGGTCTCCCTTCCCTTAACTCTATTCCTTTCAGGGAATAGAACGAGCTACGAGAGGAGAGCTACAGACAGAAGGAAAGCCAATTCTTATTCTTATAGGATAAAACTTCCGAAATTGGGTTTAGTTGATACCCCCTTACTTGTTGCTTAAAATGTGGCTACAGGCAAGAAGAGAAGAGAAGCCAAGAACAATAAGTTCGGTTCTTTCAAAGATCCTGCCTTTTTTCCCGATAAAACGGAATTAAGAAGATTTGGTTTTGTCATCTACGAGCGGAAATCCAATGCCTAGCATTTTTACCGGTAAACCGGAATACTTCGACCCTTGCTTGGCTTGCCCATCCTTCTCATCTCCGGACCTGTGTTTGTCTCTTCTTCATTCCCGGTGCAGATACTAGACTTGCGGATTCTTACCTTTCTTATCTTCCTTAACGAGACAAGGAAATTTCTTTCTCTTGTGGGCATCACTCTTTCCTTTTTTGTTTGTTTGTTCTTCGGTTTGTCCTTCTTTCTCCTTTTCGGCGCAGATACCAAGACTTAACTCTTCGATCCTGCGCCCTATCGGGCTTGACTCTAAAGAGCCTGCGCCGGGGAGAATCTGAAAGGATTTTCTCGTAGAGACGCAGGCTTTTTCAAGTTGGGCCCGTAGGGCACAGAGTCGATAGAGCTGAATAACGCCCGTAGGGATCAGTATCCTTGGAGACAAATAGCGTCTAGTATAGACGCAGGGGAAACAAATTTAAGAGCAGTACCTTTGGCGGTAAGTTGAGCACCAGAGGTTACAGAGGCCCACGAAGGGTTAGGCACACCAGGAAGGTCAGTGGAGGGTGGTGGAACCAGATCTGTAGTCATTGCCTGAGCATTTGCAGTGACCACATTCATCCTCTGTTGAAGGTTGGACGAGGCGGTTACTGTTCCATTGGATTCTGAATGGGTGGATCCATCAACAGCAGCCAAATCCATACCAGAACGCAAGAAATCGTTACCCAGTCTGAGATTCTCCTTATCGGCGGCAGAAATCGCTCCGGCAGATGGATGAACTTCAGTGGATTGCAAAACATCATGAGTGGAGGGACTAGGGTTTGAGACATTGTGTAACACCAAAGAAGGACGAGAGTTAGAAGGAGTAATTGAAGCAGCAGGAACCAGCGATCGAGGAGTAGCTTTCTTCTTCCTCCCCATGGAGGAGATGCGTACGATAGCAGTCACTGCTTATCGTGCACCCCTAGAGAGAGAGATAGGTTTTATGACAACTTTTTATGACAAAGTTGTTAGAATAATGATCTAGAAAAATTTAGATATGACTGCGCCCATTGGCTTTACTAGATACAGAATCAATGTAGATCCAGAATGACACCAACCCAATCTCAATGAAATCAAGAAAACTACATCAACAACCTCCTCTTCTTAGCCGCTCTCTGTTACTAATAGGTCACTCATTCTGGACCAAAGAGGGGAATGCATGAATGAAACCCAATCACTTCTGTCACAGCCCAAATCAATTCTTATATGTCACCCTCGAATCTTCAAAGATGGTACGTGTCTCAAATCGGATATTGAATACTTAATTTCGTGTTCGACGCGGATGGCTAGCTATCACCGGGGGGAGTGGCAGCCCGTATCTCATCTGAAAGGTGGAAACTCTTTTCATAGAGAACCCCTTCTGGACCAAAGATGGGCATCCCAATCACTTTTGTCACAACCAACTCTTGGCAAATTGTGTTCATAATATATTCAAAAAGGTTCGAAGACCGAAGTATAGTAGTCGGGGGGGAGCTTTCTACTAAAAATGGAAAGAAAGCCAACAAAAAGAAGGTCGATATCGGCAAGAGAAGAGAATGATAATAGATGTGTCAAACCTAGAACCAACAGTCTAACAGCAGCCTACTCGTGAAAAGAGTAAATTGCTCATCATTTGCACATCGATACGTGCCTGCTAATGCTCCTTTTGGGACGGGAACAAAATATACATCTACTTCATCCTTGGTCACAAAAAGAAACGGGCTCTACCTGTGCTCTCGCTTCGGGTTCACTTAGGTAGGACACTAGCTCTCTTTTTAGGCTTTTAGCGCATATCATCAGTATGTGAGTTGCTTCTTTCCTTTCTTTAGACTATAGCTCGCTCCCTCCGCCCACTAGGGAGACATGCGAAGCCATAGAGGAAAGTCTAAGTGCAGTTCCTATTGAGTCAGATTGGGTAATTAGGGGAAAGCTTTCAGACTGAAGATCTTGCTATACATATTCGAAGTTCAGTTCGTTCCTATAGCATCTGATTGTGGGCATCTTGCTTCGAGTACATTCAAAAGGGGAGGTGTCCATCAAAGAGAAAAGGAAGTAGACTTCACTTCTTTCACAAACGGGGCTGAAACAGCTGAGTCTCTTCCTCCAACCGGCAGGAAATGGAAAGAAAGTCAGAAAGGAAGTCAAGCAGTAAAGGTATAGCAAAGCAAAAAAGGAAGAAGGAAAGGCATACTAATACCACTAATTTATTCTAATTGGCCCTTCTCGTGGGGTTGAAGCCACATCACACTCTTCTCATGGAAAGATCCCCCCATGCCATGCATGAGGAATGGAACACTTACCCCTTCCTTAGCCGATTTTTCGAGGCAAGAGCAACTGCTTCGCTCAAAGAGAAGCTTCCCTTACTGCTTCAGGCTCGGGTTAAAAGGCGTGTGGCAAATGCTGCCCCTCACAGTAACTACCAAACTTCTCCCTGTGGCGGGGCATAATCAAAGACGGTGACAGATGTTGTCGCTCAATTCGTTCTTCACCCCCTCCCTGGACACAAGGCAGTTACCACCTTTGCTGATTGATCGGTTCGTTAGGCTCGGGTCAGTCCCTTGATCCTAAGGGGAAGGAAGAAAGCCAGAGCTAAAGGAGGCAAGACCGCGCACACCACTCCACACTACTCCAAAACTTTCTGTGCCCCAGCCCAGCCCCACCCACTTCTTTCCCGAATTCGATGAATCTGCATCCCCATATGAACCAATAGTTCTAGTTTTTCCTGCTGAACCAATCCATTCAGTTTCTCCCGAACCCAATCTAGCTTAGCTTTTTGTTGGAGAAAACTTTGATAGGCCTTATGCACAGAAATGGAAGCCATTCTTGCCTCAACCTCCTCAGAAGCATAAGACTCATTAGAAGGATTAGCATGAAGCTTCTCTTGGCGGTTCATAAGGTGAAGTCTAGCTTGCTCATCCTGGACTTGAATGTCTTGGAAGCCTTTCCTGTTCAGATCTTTGAAGACAACCTTAAGTCTCTTCCATTTTTTAGTGATCCTGTACATTGGAGCCCCTTGAATGGTGACATCCCAAGCCTTCCTCACAGCACAATCAAATTCAGGAGCCATACTCCACATATGAAAGTATCTAAAGGGTTTCCTTCCTGAGGCTGCCTCCTTATGAACATTTATCACTGCAGGACAGTGATCAAATGTTCCTTCATTCAAGAAACACACCTCTGCAGTATGATAATAGCTTCTCCAATCCCCATTTGCCATAACTCTGTCTAATTTTGAAAAGACCCTGGCATCCCCACTTTGCTTATTAGACCAAGTGTAGAAATTACCAGCAAACTTAATATCCTCCATATCACAATGCTGAACACAGGCCCTAAAATCCATCAGTTCACCATTCCTCACCAAGGCACCCACTCTTTCATCAGGGTTCAAAGGACAATTGAAATCTCCCATCCAAACCCAAGGGCCATCAACCTTTTGGCTCAAGTTATAGAAGTCATTCCATAAAGCCTCCCTATCATTCCTGTCATTATGAGCATAGACTATAGAGCAGTCAAACCCAGCAGTAGCATGTATTGGGCTAACAAAACAGTGAATCATCTGACTAGAGACATGAATGATGTTGAGTGAAAAAGAATTAGGATTCCACCCAATCAAAATCCTGCCACTATCTCTACCCTGGACTATCATCCCTCTTCAATTTTGCGTAGTCTAACAATAGATCTGATATGATCATTGTGTAGGATAGCTATCGCAAGATCTCAAGGGTATCAGTAAGAATAGAAGCCATTTCTACTATATCTACCCTGGTTATGAGAGGAAATCCGCGTTGAAGCATTAATTTCGTACAACCAGAGTATGGCTTCGCTGGTTATGCTATAACCTATCCCACTGATATTGTCCTATCTGTTAGATACAGAAACGAGACATCCTATAGCAGATTCTAGAGAAATAACTAGTTGATAGGGCTACTATCAGAGACCCGCTTCTTTCTCTAAAGGGTACGGTTTGGTGAAGATATCCACCAATTGCACCTCTGTAGGAACATAAGAAGGAAGAATAGTACCATCCTGAATAGCATCATGAACGAACGATCCGTCAGGTTCGAACTGACATAGGTGACCCCCTATCCCCGTACTTGTATTTAATTTGCATGGAAAGACTAGCCCATCTAATTGACCTTGAAGTGAATAGGGGTCAATGGAAACCAGTGAAGACAAGCAGGAATGGCCCACCGGTCTCGAACCTTGCTTTCGCTGATGATCTAATCTTGTTTTGTGAAGCTACGGTTGATCAGGCTCGGGTGATGCAAAGATGTCTAGACTCGTTTTGTGCGGCTTCGGGGAGTAAAGTGAGTATAGATAAGTCACGTATCTATTTTTCCGCCAATACGGATAGTGAGGCGAGACATGAAATATGTGAATGCCTTGGGATGGATTCTACGGAAGATCTTGGTATGTATCTTGGTGTTCCCACGATCAATGGAAGGTCCTCCCGGATTACCAATACTTAGTTGATAGAGTAAATGAAATGGCAAGCTTGCAGGTTGGAGGTCCAAAACTCTATCAATGGCGGGAAGGGCGACCCTAATCCAGTCCTCGTTGAGTACAATCCCTACATATGTGATGCAGACCGCTAAACTAAAGGAGTCCTTTACCAAGTAAGCTACGCAACCGTTTTGACCGGCCTCAAAAGATCTTAGCTCGGACATGCCAACTGCCAATACTTAGTCCTTTCCCTGGGACAGCTAATCAAAACGAATAAGGTAGTTTACTTGCTTACTTGTTAGAGTAAGGTAGAACTCTTGCTTAGTGCTTGCATTAAGGCTTGAATCCCTTATCTTTTAGACTGCCCTTCGGACTGACGAAAGTCATTTAACAGCAGATAGACAGAAGTTATGACAACCCTCACACGAGAGCCAAAAAGAGGGCTTTCATTAAGATAATTCGCCCATAAAAGATAGACTCTCTTACCAGACTCGGAAGAAACCATCCGTCAGATGAAGAGTTTGATCTACGACCTGCTTTCTCTTTTCTTCTCTTTCCTTTATTCTCTTTGACCTTTACCTGGCCCTTGCTCGTTCTCGTTTGACACCTTATACTATACAGGCTAACTAAGAGACTAGTCCTATTTCTGGCTTTAAAAGTAAGTAGGTGGGGTAAACATTATCAAGTGAAAAGAGAAAAGTCTTATCTTAGAACCGATGCCCGGGATATTTTGCACTGACGTGCTTCCTCCCCCACCTTCGGGAAGGGGCAGTTAGCTCCTTTACCTACAGGGTAGCAAAAAGGTATATTAACTTTTTCTACTGACTGAATTGCTTGAATTAGTTGAAGGAAAGTAAGAAGGTTCGAAGACGCGTGTAGTCAGTCAAAATTCTCTTTCTATTTATTTGACGTAAGAGCCTCTTATTAGTGAAGCTCAGCTGGAAGAGATTCTAAGCGGGGGTCTCATTTATCGGGGGATTTCCGCCGAGAATAAATTAGTTGTTAAGGTAGCCTCTAAAAGGGCTAATATGTATACTCCGAGTATAGTCCTCACCACTAGAGAGAGGGCTTAGGCATTCATATTCGGCGAAGACTCGCTACCAAGCAGCATGGGGGTCGTCTCGTCTCACACAAGGGTGTAACTCGGCCAGTGAGTTCCCGAAAAGGGTAAGAAGGTGAGTCTCTTTTTGCAGCTATTCAATTGGAGGGGGAAGCGGGATCATCTTGTCTTTGGCAAAAAGCCTTCCTCCCTGAAAATGAAGGAAGCTAGTTCGTCTTGCTCAAATCATTGACGGTACTGGATGTAATAGGATTTCGAAACCTTTCTCCTATTCCTGCCCTATGCCCCCGCCTATGAAATCGGGCTCTTTCTTCACGCCCGGTCTTTCTTTCAGGCAAGGCAACTCGATCTTTTCGTCCTGCCGGTCTAGCTCGACGATCAGACTGAACATCCAACCAAAGAGCTATTCCAATAGTGGATAAATAAAGATATTGTACAACTAGCCACCTAGGATCATGAAGATAGAAGCATTTCGCACGCACAAAGAGATGATAAGATGATCTCATCATGTAACCATAAGTGTGGAATAACAATCAAAAACTTACAGTGAGTAAACCTTGCCAGAAATAGTGGCTCCAACCAACTACGTAAGAAAGGTCTTCGGAGCGTACTCTCTCTCAGTTCTAGCGCGTGAATTGAAGCGCCTTGCTTTCGGGCACGGGAAGTATACCGTAGCGCCATAACTACTAGTCAAGGTCCGTGGGCTTTAGAAATCCATCTTTAGCGGACTAGTATAAGACAGAAGATCGCGCAGCTAAGGCACAGCTAAGGCGATTCACCCTTCAGCCGTTAGACCATTAGCGAGAAATGCCTACCAGCAGGAGAAGCTCCAGTGCCAGCAGAAATCAATCAATCCAGAGACCGAGACTACAAGTGTAATAGGGTCGGACGAGAACCAACTAATCTTATATATATGTAAAGAATGACATGACATACTAGATCAGTACTTAAACCAGGCATCTCATCGTAAGTCCAAGCCTTTGTATTCCCTTTCAAAAATGCAAAAGTTGCAGACATACTTTCTAATTCCAGATGGTCCCTCCCTGCAGCTGCAAATCAAGATCTGCAAGAAATTTGGGAATGTATCAGAGCGAGGTTGTGCTTGGAGCTTGTCTTCTTGACAGGCCTACTTTTCTTTGTTCAACTGGGCTTGGCTGGTGGACTAGATAGGGACAGGAAAGTGACAGGACATTGAAAAGAGCCTGAATCCGGTGTGAGGCTTGTGCTTCTTTCTATGTCTATGGAGAGCATGAAAGGCCCTAACAGGCTTGACTGACCTGCAAGTTTCGCAGGAAATTGTAGCGAAGGCAAAGCTACTGAAGCCGGATTCAGGTTCAGGGATTTTTGCAAAAAGGCGCTGACTTATCTTCCGATACTGCCGGTACAACCGATTGGTTTTTGCTTGGGCTTGGCTTGGGGAGATGTTTGTTGGAGGAAGAACGCCTGCCCCGTCTTGTCGGAGGTATCTTTGTAAACTACCACCTGGCTTAGTTTAGCTGAGGAAAGGACAACATACGGCTCAAGAGGAGTAGGAATAAGATGTTCCGTGGAGTTGAAAGGGGGTGGCCTGCTTGCAAAATCATCTTCCCGGCTTCGAGGAACTGTCTATGTTGCTCCCACGTAGGGAGGGAAGAGTCTATCCCGGAGGCTTCTTGGCCTTGGTTTCCTTTTGTCCATATTGTTTGTTCCTGTTCAGAATCACGGTCCCGTTCCCTGCCAAGTCTTGTGCGCTCTATCTGGTTACCCCTGGCTATATGCATATCCCCTTGATTGGTTTCCCTTTCAGATTCTGCTTTCTGTATTATCTTATCACCCATTCTTGGAAGGTCATTGCGTGGTCAAGAGACGACCGTGGTGCGTGAGAGGTATTTCCCGAGATGTCGAACTGTGGCGCTGGAGTAACTGACCTACGGATGCTAGACCCATCCGGAAGATTCGACGGGCCTTGCATTGAGCTGATGACATAGACTTCTGCTGCAGTCTCTTCCTTAGCACAAGCGCTAAGCGATAATAATTCCTTCATTTCCTTGCTTTGTTCTATAGTAAGGGGCGGGTGAGCGCAGAGAAGGGCGGGCACCTTAATCGAAGGTGCCCGAGCGAAAGGCCGTCAAGAGCTACCGAAGGAACAAGCCAAGCCTAGCCGCTTTGCGGTCCGGGCGCCATTATAGGCACCTAGGTTCGGGGAATAGTATTTTATTGGAGTTCAAAATTATCGGCTAATTTTCTTCTTTCTCTTGAGCCAAAGCCAAAGAGAGCACGATCTCAAGCCTTCGATGAGCCGGATAGAGGGAGAGAGATCAAGCGCTAGCGTGTCTCGTTGATACGATTCACTCAATGGCAGAGGGATGTTGCTCGTCAACGCCCGTTGCCGATCCGGTCGTCTATCTCGGAGTCATCAACATCTGCTTTTCTTCGGGACAAGAATGTTATACCCTGCCAGTGAGCTCATCGTACCTGTCGTCCAATCCATTAGCGTTGTCACCAGCCATTCCGAAGAGAGCCTTGGGGCATCCGCTTAAACCCTTGGCTTGGGTACTTCAGCCTTACAACTTTATCAGCTCAAGCAATTTTTACCTTAGCAATTAAACTCTTAGTAACAATAACAATAAGGGCTTTATGAAACATTTTTTCTTTTGATTTGAATCTATCTTAGAACCGATGCCCGGGATATTTTGCAACCAACAAGAGAAAGAATAGAGAAAAAGCCTTAAGCCACCTTAACGGAAGGGTGCAAAAGGAGGAACATATCACTTGCAGCAAACTGACCAAATACAACACATGGCAGGTAACAAGCTACCAAAGCCAAACAACATCAAATACAGATCAAAAGATCCCTCATATGATCAGGGCATCTACATGAGACTCTAAAAACAATAGATCTAACAAGCTGCGGAGCAGTCATACAACTGCCTGTGAAGACTTTAGCATTCCTTTGCAACCACACACCATAAATGACCTCAACAAAACAGATAGAGATCAGCTTACTGAGCACTGAAACCTTCCTGCTATGGTGAGTCACCCACTGAACCTCTGAGCACCAGCTTTTAATTGGCCTGTTGAGCTTTAGGAGTGTTAAAACCTGCTGCCAGACAGCTCTGGAGAAAGAACATTGGAAAAACAAATGAGCCACAGACTCATTGCCCTGCCCACAGAGAAAACACAGAGGGTCACAGGACAGGTGCCAAAGCAGCATCCTATCCTTAGTATACAATCTGTTTTGCAAAGCTAACCAAGCAATAAACACACTCTTAGGGCTAGCCATGTTATTGCATATGATTTTTCTCCAAGGAACCTGTTGAGCTTGAGGTCTTAGTAACACATAAATTTGCTTGATACTAAACCTCCCCCCCCTTCGTCACTTGTGACCAACCACCAACAGTATCCACCAATGTTCTATTTTTAAGGATCCTCTTCAAATTTTAAGAACAATTGGTGGGAATTCTGGCACTCCAACAGTTAAGCCTTTTGAAGTAATAGACATGCACCCATTTCACCCACATGGAATCAGCCTTCATAGATAGAGTCCAAAGCAGCTTTGTGGTGGCAGCTTTGTTCCAAATCTCCAACTGCAAGACATTCCAACCTCCTGCTTCTTCAACGAGTTCATAAGATTCTACTATCTTCTTAACTGCCCAAGCTATATACTACGGTTAGGACAGTGAAAGTTTCTTAGGCTTCGTCCCTTGATGTAATAACTGTCCATCCACCTGCTCCACATTTTCTCCTTTTTGAAAGTTATAGCCCATAAGAGCTTGGCCACTGCTGCTTTGTTCCAAACCGTCATGTCTCTCACATTCCACCCCCCAACCGCCCTTGGTAGACATAGAGTATGCCACCAAAGCCTTTTTAGAGGGAGTAGTGTTTCCCGTCCATAGGAAGATCCTGCAAACATTTTGGATCTCTCTTAGCACCTTTTTAGGCAAGAGAAATATCTGACACCAAAAGCATGTAAACAACCTAAAGCTCGAAGTTGAGCTTAAGCCATCGGAGCGAAGTTTTTGGATTGAAGACTCTGAAGAATGGATTTGACTAATTGTAATCTCCCAGCATAGGCAAGGTGTCTTGCAGTCCAAACTTTAGCCCTAGCCGTCACTTTCTCAATCAAGGGCCTACACTGATTATAGGTCCGCTTTTTTGTAGAGAGAGCGCTGCCGCGCCTAAAAGGGAAATCACCTTCAGGAATCTGCAAGGTACTCAACATTCTGTCTTTTTCATGGCCCCTTATGCCTCCCAAATAAATATGACTTTTGTCAAGGTTAGCTTCCAAACCCGAAGCAGCAGAGAACTGGCAAAATGCTTGAAACAACAACTGGATTGACATATCATCAGCTCTACAGAACAAAAGAAGGTCGTCCGCAAACATCATATGTGTAATAGCCATTCTCTCACACTTTGGGTGGAAGTTGAAATCCGGAACATCCTTCAACTTATTCAACAGTCTAGTTCAAAATTCCATGCCTATGGCAAATAAGAAAGGCGCGGCAGCCCTTGTCTTAACCCTTTCTTAGCATTAAAAGGTGAGCAAGGCTGCCCATTGATCAAAATGCTATAGGATACAGTAGATACACAAGCAAACACCCACTGCACAAAAGTCTCAGGGAACCCCAACTCCTTCATCACATCCTTTAAATAACTCCATTCAATGGAATCATATGCTTTTTTTAGATCTACTTTAATCATACACCTTGGCGAAATGTGTGTCCTATTATAGCCCTTGATCAATTCAGTGGCTAACATTGTAAGAAATATTCCTTTCAGGAATGAACCCGGATTGAGCTTCATTGACCACTTGTCCTATCACTTTCTGCATCCTTGAAGTCAAAATCTTAGAAATGATTTTGTATATAACATTACAACAAGCAATTGGCCTGAAGTCTTTCACCTTTGTTGGATTAGGAACCTTAGGAATCAAGGTGACAGAGGTACAATTCAAATGCCTAAACATCGCTTTTGTAGTCAAAAATTCCTTTACTGCATCATAGACCTCATGTTTGATGATGCCCCAGCTCCTTTTAAAGAATACTGCATTCAACCCATCAATTCCCGGAGCCTTATCATCTCCAATTCCAAGCAAAGCTATATCAATCTCCACATTTGTAACAGGTGCACACAAACTGTTTCTAGCTTCAAGTGTAAGAGATGGCCCACTCCTTAAAGTAGGGATATGAACAGTTGGAAGCAAGGGAGTTGCGGAACCAAGTCACTTTTTGTAGAAAGAGATGATTTCACTCTTAATATGATCAGGATCCTCAATTCTGTCACCAGCATCAGAATACAAAACTGAGATTCTATTGGTTCTTCTTTTTTTTTTCAAATCGAAATTGTTATTATTTATTTACCAAGAATAAACAGTACAACCAAGCACCAAAACACCTAGGCTAAATGGTAAAGCTTCCCCCCACCTTATAGGAAAACCCCACAAGCCACCTAAATGAAGCACTTTTTCATCTTATCAGTGCTTCTACAAGCTACATTAAACAAGATCTTATGAGCTACTGTATCACATTTATCTAGTTTGTTGTTAAAGGCCTTAGCATTCCTTTGCAACCACACTGCATACACTGTTTCAGTAAAAGCCATGCTGTGAACCTTGTCTGAATCTCTAACACTTCTACTCTTCCTTGTTGCCCACTGAACTTCTTCTGGGAAAGCCAAAATCTATTCAATCCAGTTGTATACCAAAAAGAACAGATTTGATAAGCTGCAATCTTCCAGCATATGATAGCATTTTTGCAGCCCAACTTTTCACTCTAGCAACTGTTTTCTCAATAAGGGGTTTGCAATCAGTATAACTCAGCTTCTTTGTAGTTAAAGGTACTCCAATTAAAGGGGAAGGTACCTTTGGGAATACCTAGACTACTGATGATAATGTCTTCTTCAGAGGGAGGAATGCCAGCTTTGTGATAAACGACATCACTTTTGTTCCAATTAGCAACAAGGCCAGATGCATCAGAGAATTTGGTAAAAGCATCAAATATGACTTTTACTGAATGTTTATCAGCCCTAGCAAACATCAACAGATCATCTGCAAACATCATGTGTGTAATACCCATTTTCTGACACCTTGGGTGGAATTTGAATGCAGAATCAGATGAAGCCTTCTGTAAGCATCTAGATAGATACTCCATTCCAAGTGCAAAGAAAAAAGGCGCGGCTTGTCTTAGTCCTTTTTTTGCTTCCATAGGATCAGTAGGGAAGCCATTAACCAAAATTGAATAAGACACAGTAGATAAACACTGCATAATCCAATGAACAAACACTGCAGGGAAGCCCAACTCATGCAACATTTAGAAAAGGCCACTCCACAGAGTCATAAGCCTTCTTTAAATCTACCTTGATCATGCATCTAGGGGAGCTGTTTTTCCTAGAGTAGCATTTGATCAGCTCTGAGGCTATCTTAGCTACTTCTTTCTTCGCCCCAATGGTATGGCACGGCAGGCAGCCTTTACGATCACTCGGTTCTTCTATACTGTTTTAGACAGATAAAGACCTTCACTCAACCAACTGCAGCAGCCCTCTATGAACTCAGAGCTTCCATCAATAATCAATAAAGACATAGCTTTTGACAGAGCTCGGTTCGGTTCAGTCTTTGGTTAAAAATGCCAATGCCTTGACCAGATTGAAACAACATGGGTTGCGGCATCCAATTAGGCTAATCCAGCAGAGAAGAGAAGAGCGAATTCGACTCACTTTCTTTCATGAATAAAGGGGCGTTATGGGAGCACGCGCTTTAAAGCGATCGAGGGGGCGATAGATATGCAAGCGAACCCGATGCCACGGGGCTGGAGCCTTCGCGTTCATTCTCTGCGTGGTACATAACGTTCTAGCGTAGCGTGCTGTTCGCGTACGTAGCGCGCTCGCTCTTCCTTTGCTGCTTTCGTGTGCGGCGGGCTGTGCTGGCTGAGCAGTTTCTCATTCTGCTCCTGTGGTGTGGAAAATTCCACCACTACTGATTGACCCGACTGACTAATCTACAGGCGCGAAGCATCCTTTCCAGCGCCGTTCACTTGAAAGGGACCCCGCTGGCCGGTCTTTCGAGGATGGAAGGGTGGTCTGTTTCACGCTTTCGCATCGCTTTCGTGCCCTGTGGTGCTTGTTAGGAGCCCCGTGCATGCATTAGGAAAGAATGACGCGAAAAAGGCTAGGCAAGCAGTCAGATCACTATAAGAGAATATAGCGGGGAAAGGGTCCAACTCCATTTCCGTTTTGATTTACTGCACCGTCAAAGAACATTTGCCAATCATGAGGAGCGAAGGCAACTCGACCGTAGGGAGAGGAGTTTCAGTCTTCTTCTTCGCCTACCGCAAATAGAATAGCTTCGCCCGGGAAATTCGTCCCCTTACTAAGAAAAGAAAGCTCATAGTCAGGCACGGGATGGGATGATCCGCAGGTGGTCTGCTATTGCCTGCCCCTTGCCTGACTCATTTAGGGCTTCTGGGTGACGTACACAATATCGAACTCTGAGAGTAACATCTGCCACCTTGCTGTACGGCCCGTGAGGGCTGGCTTTTCAAAGAGATACTTCAGCGGGTCCATCCTTGCAATCAGCATGGTCGTATAGTTCAACATGTAGTGGCGTAGGCGTTGCGAGGCCCATGTAATAGCACAAAAGGTCTTTTCTAGAACCTACTACCTTGTCTCATAATCAGTTTGCTGAGATAGTATATGGCTTCATCGTGCTGACCAAGGATGCTTCCATTACTGACAGATACATCAGGAGAGGTCGACCAGGCGTTGGCGGTACCAGGATGGGAAGATTTATTTAGTAGATATTTCTTCACTTTGTCAAACGCCTTTTGGCAATCCTCGTTCCTTGTGTCTATCTTTTCTGAAAGGCGGGGTATTCTTTCTGAGCAGTTTAAAGATCGGCTCACAGATGGGTGTGAGTTGGGCAATTAACCTGCTGATGTATTGTAGCCTGCCTAAAAAAGCCCTTCTTTCTTTTTGGTACCGGCATGCCGAGAATTGCTTTGGCTTTTGCAGGTCGACTTCGATTTCTCTTCTGCTGACAATGAACCCGAGTAGCTTACCTGACGAAGCACCAAACCTCCTCCCTTATATGCTTTCGCGGATGAAGACTGTATTTCCGCAATCTGTCAAACACTTTCTTCAAATTAAAGCTCTTCTTCAGCCCAAGACTTGGCGATCATGTCATCGACATAGACCTCCATTTCCTTGTGAATCATATCATGAAACAGCCTTATATATGCATGGCTCGCTGGTACGTCGCCCCGGCATTCTTTAAACGGCATCACCTTGTAACAGAACGTACCCTCCTATCTAATATGGTGATAAACGCTGTTTTCTCTCGGTCTTCTTCGGCCATCTTGATCTGCTTATATCAAGAGAAAGCATCCATAAAGGACAGCATCCCGTGTCCAGCGGTGTTGTCCACCAGAACATCGATGCGAGGGAAAAAAATCATCTTTTTTTTTGGCTTGCCTTGTTTAGACTTGGACTTACGGAACCTGCTTTCAAATTGAGGCGTCAAAGGCGAAGAAGCGTAATAATCCATCCTTAACTGGATGCCTTATCCTCCCGTGTGGTTATGGGAGCGGGCCTACTTTATACTTTTTGACTATGGAGCCAGGCGGCAAGCAAGTGAATGTGATCTTGCCCTCTATCAGCCGGTGTGTGTGAGCAAAGTTCACACCCGGAGCCTTATAAATTGCATTGGCTCAATGATGGAAGCACAGTTGAGGTAACTAAGCAAGCTCTAGTTACTTTTCATTTTGGCCCTGACTATGAAGATCAAATATTGTGTGATGTATTGCCTATGGATGCATTTCATTTGTTGTTGGGTAGGCCATGGCAGTCAGATAGGGATACCACGCATAGTGGCAGGAAAAAGACTGATAGTTTTCAAATTAATGGTAGAACCATTACCTTGACCCCAGGTGTACCTGTCTTAGCCCCATCTTCTGATCAGACTTCAAAGACCAAAGCCAAACCCAAACAAAGACTTATCCTTACCAAGCCACAGTTAGAAAAAGCCATAACTAAGGGTCAAAGTTTGTACTACCTGCATTTAGTGGAGAAAGGAGAGGAAAATCAGGAAGAAGTACCTGAAAATGTTAAGCCTTTGATCAAGGAATATGCTGATGTTTTCCCTGATGATTTACCTAGTGGATTGCCTCCCCTCAGGGGCATAGAGCATCAAATTGATCTAATTCCTGGTTTGAAGACGCTCGACCAACGGGAGAGGAGCGAAGTAGACAGTTTCCCAAGGGAAGAATCCGGTTGCAATGTCGGGTGTATTCTATGTTTTCTATTTAATAGCGAATTATTCTGTCGGGTGTCCTTGACAGGAAAGGGAAATTTCTACGAACAAAAGGGCCTTGAGACCTTGACCTTTGACGAGCGCAACGAAGGATCTGATCCAGACATATGGATCTCTATTTCTCGACAAAAAAGAAAAGTACAAGCTCACCTTTCGCCTTTTTCATAGCGCAGCATTTCGTTAATTACCCTGCGATAGGGAAGACTGGAGCGCGTCCCCTTATTTATTATATGCCTCAGATAGGCCTTGTACGAGTTCTCGCCAAGGACTTTCCCGTCCGGATAAAAGATGTGGCGTCTGATAAGGCCCATTCTCTGAAAGACGTTACTAAATCAACACCAGTTACTGACGAGCTAGCCCTGTACGAAGACCCCTTCTGATGCATGTAGAGATGCATAACAAGCAAGCACAACAGATATATGAGCTAAATAAGATTAACAGAACAAGTTCAGTTCATAAGTCAACAAACAACCTCTATAACATGCAACTACTGAACTGAAAAACTCATTCAAGCACCTTTAGTTTACAGATTATCTTTCTATTTTTAGAAAAAGGATGGAAGGCAAGCAAGAGAATTTAGAAAATAACAGTTTAAGATAGGGAAAGCGAGGGGGAAGAAAGATGATACACAAGCTACCTAGGACACACCTATCCAGCAGCTTATGCCACTCCAAACCTTCACCAAATTCTGAGGACACACCTTAGAACTTAGCTAGAGATTGAAGAATCCCTTTTGAGGCACCAAGGACACACCTTAGCAACTCGGATAACAAGCTCAAAGGCTTCAAATTTCATTCATTCAACATCAACTTACCATAAGCTGCTGAATTTATACAAAAGAAGTGATTCTGAATTAAGCTAAACTAATCAGCTAATTAATCTAGCTTAATCTGACTTATAAAGACTTAAACAAGGTTACATAAACTCGAACTTAATTAATCTTCAAGTGGAAAGCAGTAGAAGCCTGGCTAGATGGAGCAAAAGTGATTGGTCAGCAGCCTCTTGCATCTTCCAATCAGAACATCTTCTTTTCTCTAGCTTGCTTCCTATTGGCTGTAGATGAGGCCAATGTCTCCAGCTGCTATTGACTAGGATTCTTCTCATTGGACCACCAAAGATAGTCAGCAGGTGATTTGGCAACGATCCACATAGGCAAAAATGAACTTTCCCTCAAAAAAACAAGAACTCTAAACTGACAGACTGCTTCAGAGCAAAACAGAACAGTCTGTATTCTTCAATTCTTCATGTCTTGCAAAATAAGCTCTTTAATCATCTTGGGACTACTAAATAAGCTTCTAAACTTAATTTCAAGCAAATCACTCCGTAAGCTTCGCTTAAGCGACTACATACCTGTGCTTGTTGGCTCTTGCTTTGTACAGCTCATTGCCCTTTGCTATCGCCTGGCTTCGGACTCGACTAAGACTGATTTCAATTGAATTGCTTACCCAGCTTCGGGAAGATCGCATTCTTTAGAAGTGGAATGGAGGAATGATAGCAAGAAAGGAGAAGATCAATAATCGAGATAAGAGCGGTCAGAATAGCTTTTACAATTACAAGAACAATCAACTATTTACTTCCTTATTATTATATTATAAGATACTACATAACCTTGATTGTGAACTCTCTATTCAACAATCCCTTGACTTCATTAATCTGCTCAAGACTAGTTCCAGTTATCATCATGTCATCAACATATACTAGGATCACAGTAAACTGATTCTTTTGCTCCCTAGTAAACATAGAAGAATCCTGTAGAGACTGTTAAAAAACCAGCCTTAAAAGGTTATGAAATAGCTTAGTGCTAGCTAAGGTTCGGAGACTTAATGCAAAGCATTAAGGGAGTTTACTTACTTAATCTTTAGATTAAGGTTCAACGACAAGTTGATAGACGCGGGTTCGAAGATCTTAGTTGCAAGACTCTGGTTATGAAATAGCTTTGTGCTAGTTAAGGCCTTTCCTTGGTAAATTTGTAGTTGTGTACTTTTATGATATCCTTGTATATAGTAATTCTGTTAGTGAACATTTGCATCATCTTAGACTAGTTTTTGCTAAGCTGAGAGAGTATAAATTGTATGCTAAACTAGAGAAATGTGAGTTTTTGTCTCCTAGTCTTTCCTTTCTTGGTTTCATTGTGTCTCAGGATGGCATTTCAATGGATCCTGATAAAGTTGAAGCTATTCAATCCTGGCCAGTTCCAACCTCCGTAACTGAAGTAAGAAGCTTTCATGGCCTAGCATCCTTCTACAGAAGATTCATCAGAGGCTTTAGCACCTTGCCCTTTCGCCCCTCTCCCTATGGTCGAGTGAATTGGCATTACCTCTGACTGAGTGTATCAAGAAGGGCAACTTCAACTGGACACCAGCAGCTCAAGAGGCCTTTGAGAAGATCAAAGCCAAGCTCAGTGAAGCACCTATTCTAGCCTTGCCTGACTTCAACCAAGTCTTTGAGGTTGAATGTGATGCTAGTGGAGTAGGTATTGGTGCAGTCTTGCAACAAGGAGGCAAACCAGTGACATATTTCAGTGAGAAGCTAAGTGGAGTGGAGCCAAATTGAACTACAGCACTTATGATAAGGAGTTTTATGCTATCATAAGGGCTTTGGAGCACTGGATTCACTACTTGAGACCAGCTCAATTTGTCCTACACTCAGACCATCAAGCTCTCAAATACATTAATGGACAGCATAAGTTGAGTCCAAGGCATGCCAAGTGGGTTGAATTCCTACAATCCTTTCATTTTGTGTCCAAGTACAAGACTGGAGCATCAAATGTTGTTGCTGATGTTCTCTCCAGAAGAGACTCTTTGCTATCAGTCCTTGAAGCCAGAGTTCTAGGCTTCAGTTGCATTAAATCTCTGTATCAAGATGATCCTGATTTCTCACCTATCTTATTGAAGTGTGCAGATGGCAGTGCAGGTTCATATACATTGCAGGATGGTTTTCTTTTCAGACAGAACAAGCTATGCATTCCTAAATGTTCTCTGAGGGAGTTGCTGATTCAAGAGGTGCATGGAGGTTCTAAAATACGCTCGACCAACGGGAGAGGAGCGAATGCAACTCGACTGTAAAGGAGAGGTTCTAAAATACGCTCGACCGGCCCTTGAACCTAGCCCTCGGAGCTTTGGCAGGTCATTTTGGTATCAACAAGACAGTTGATATTCTTCAAGATCATTTCTATTGGCCTAAGTTAGCAGGAGATGTGCATGCAGTCATTTCAAGGTGTGCAATCTGCCAACAAGCCAAGAGCCAATTCCATCAAGGCCTGTACACTCCCTTACCAGTGCCAAATCAACCATGGGAAGCAGTGAGCATGGATTTTCTTGTTGCTTTGCCTAAGACAGCCAGGGGCATGGATTCAATTATGGTAGTGGTGGACAGATTCTCTAAAATGGCACATTTCATTGCCTGCAATAAGACTGATGATGCTATGCATGTGGCTGATCTGTTCTTTTCAGAAGTTATAAGGTTGCATGGATTGCCAAGATCTATAGTGTCTGACAGGGATGTCAAGTTCTTGAGTTTCTTTTGGAAAACTCTGTGGAGGAAGCTTGGTACAAAGTTGCTGTTCAGTACCACAGCTCATCCACAGACTGATGGTCAAACTGAAGTTACCAACAGAACTCTCACCACTCTGTTGAGAACCTTAGTCAACAAGTCACAGAGGGATTGGGATGTTAAGCTTGCTCATGCTGAGTTTGCTTACAATAGGACCCCATCCTATGCTACAGACCATACTCCTTTTTAGGTGAATTATGGCATCAATCCCTTGACCCCAGTGGATTGACTTCCTCTACCCTCAGAAGCCTTTGTGAGCAAAGATGCAGAAGCCAAGGCCAAAGAAATGAAGAAGCTTCACCAGCAAATCAGAGAAAGAATGAAGAAGGTGAATGACATGTACAAGGCAAGGGCTAATAAAGGCAGAAAATCAGTTGAGTTCAAGCCTGGAGATTGAGTCTGGCTTCATTTGAGGAAAGAAAGGTTTCCTAGCAGGAGGAGGAACAAATTGATGCCTAGAAGTGATGGTCCCTTCAAGGTTATACAGAAAGTTGGCCTGCATACAAGCTGTAACTACCAGCTGAGTTTGGAGGAGTATCAGCTACATTCAATGTAGGATATCCATAAACCTTATGTTGATGAAGATGAAGAGCTATCTGATGAAGGAGCCTCTCAAGAGGGGGAGAGTGATGCAGGAGCATCCTCCCTAGTTCAATCAAAGGTAGTTTATGCTGGTCAACGAAAGTCAAAGCAGCCAGAGGAGCTAATTAGAAGCATTCTTTCCACCCTGAGATTTCAGGGCAGTGAGAATCATGAAGAGTTGCCTAGGGATGATTTGTTGGAAATGCAATTTACAAGCTTAATCCATCATCCTAAGGTCATTATAGAAGCCTTGATGTAAGAGAAGTTCATGTTCCTCAAACAGACAGTTTTTGGAGTGCTGAGTCAGCTGTGTGCTTGTTTTGTGGAGTTCTGTTTGAGTTCTTTTGCCAAGTAAGAAGCTGAGTTGGAGTCTTATGATGAATGGACGAGAGAAGGTAAAGAAGATCAAACCAACTAAGCAGCTCTCAAGCCAGCAGACCCTCTGCCACAACAACAACCAATAGAAAGCTTTCCTTCACCTTAAGAAAGCTTATCTTCCTTCCCTGCCCTTATTGGAAAGACCTGGTTGGAATGGACATACTAAGAAGTTGTGGTGTGTCTGTCGATTATCCCAAGCTCGATTCCGTGGAAAGACTATCCTCGTAAGGGAGACCAGGGACCCACTCTTCTTTTGTGCCACGAGGTTAAGCCGTTACACCAGTTCTGTTCCCACGCGTACTACCCGGCTGACTCTTCTTCTTAGTTTTCCATCCAGCTTGACTCAAGAAGAGGAGTGAGTGTACTTCTTCTTCAATTGAGCTCCTTCTTATCCGCCGAACCAGCCAATCTTAGGCTTAACCGAGTCTTCGTGCTACCAGGGTAGGTCCGTTTTCTTTTCTTCCTGAATCCATAACGTAACGACTGGCCCGTAGAGGGAAGGAATGACCTTTCTCCTTCGTCTATCAACGTTATTTGGCTCTACGCCTCTGTGTCTTGCAACCTTTCACTTCAGTCTTCGCCCGGCCCCCAGTTGGAATGAAAACCAAGCTTTATAAGCACGGTCTCTAAGAGAGAGTTTCCCAACCTATCCATCCTATATGACATGACCAGCTTCATACTCTTCTTTCCTGTTTGGCTTTCTTCTTCTAGGTCAATTCCATGGAGAAGAGAAGGTTGTATAGGCAGTCTAACTAGTCTTCGTGTATGGTGGGCTCAAGGCGAGAGTAGAATAGAAAAAGGCTGACGAAGGAGGGGAAAGTCAAAGTAAATCCTTCAGAGGGAAGAGGTAAGCTCTTTTCCCTTCTTACTAATGGACTACGAGGACCCTAGGATTTAGGACTCTTATAAAGAAGGATTATTGGCCTACTGCTGCCTTACCACTAGCTTAACACTAGCAGCACAGGCTTACCTATTAATCACAGACCCCCTTCCTTACTTGCTTACTTCCTTGCTTGCCTGGAGAGAAAGAATCTTAGAAAGAAAGAAAGGATCCCCTACTTACTTAGTACAAGGAAGGGAAAGACTGACTAAAAGACCAAAGACAGGCTTCCTTGTACCTACTAACCCTACCCATATGCTCACCAGACATCGCCCCCTGCTTTGACTTTGCTGCATTTTCCACTTGTATGAAATTCCTATCTCTCAAGAGTCAAAGGGCTACGAACCTCGCTAATCCAACAAGACTTCTTTGTGATTAGCTTATGAAAGCAGAAAAAGGAGTTCCCGCATACCGTACTCTAAGAGCTCCCTAGTCTCACTCTTAGTAGGTAAACCCTAATCCTAGTAGTGCACTCATTCAGAGAAGACATCGGGCAAGGTTTTTTAAAACTCTATTTCTATACGATAAGTTTCCACATTTGCTGATTCCACTTGAGCAAAAACATCTTATGAAACCGGTAATACCGCATCTATTTCTATGTAATATGGCACTGCACTTGCACTGTGATCGGAGAGGAATCTTATCCTTGCATCCCTTGTTTGGCTACTTTACTACGCGCATCGAAGACCCTGCCGAACCACTACTCGTACTAGTAGCTCATCCTCTCGTCTGTCCCTAGCTGCCTTGAGAAAAGAATCAGTTAAGATAGCAGCTTTTTTTCTTTGAATATATGTATCTCTGTCTCGCCTGCCTGGGGATTTGATTGAACTACTCCGAACTCTTTATCAGCATCTCTTTTCAATGCCAGCTGGATTGCTCTGTTGTATTCCTCCGCCTGTGAGAGCATTATAGCAGGAGAAATAAGTCTCTGAAAGCCAAGTTAAAGGGTCAAATTATCTCTCCTTCTTTCTTCTCTTATGTTATGAGATTTCTAACCAAATGAAACTGATTCAATGTCTTCTTCCTTGTTTTCAAAAGTGAGGTCGTAGGAAAAGCCTTCAGTTCAAGCGAGAGCGACCAATCTCTTTCCTTTTTTAAAGTAAAGGACTCCCTTGCGTTTAGCGAGCTTAGATCATAAATCCTTGTCGTTGCGTAAGGCAGTTCATTTCCCGCTATCATAAATGCAATCTTTGAATCTGGTTGGGGAGCCAGTTTCTCAGTAGCGAGCGGGTAAGTAAGGGGCGGGTCAGCTACTAATAAATGATGCGCCTAGACGGGATGATGTGTCAAGTGTTCAGACTGATAATTCAGGTAAGCTATGGACATGGAGTATAATGAAGTAATAATCTGGGAAAAATAGTCATTCTAGACCCAATAAAAGATTGGAAAGATTGAAAGTTGCGCAATGCTTTACACACACATACGTATTGAATTAACCAATTCTTTTATTCACTCGTTCATTCACTCGCGGATTCCGCCATTCAACATGGGGCTGAGGCATGAGTGAGAATACCTAGACGCAGCAAGAACCTTCTCAACCAAACAGCTTCCTGTACTGATGCTGAACATGCTATGTATTCAGCCTCCATGGTGGACAAGGCTAGACAAGTTTCCTTCTTACTGCTCCAAGATATGGGGCTATTATTGGAGCATAAAGGCATACCCTTTTGTCGATTTGTGCTCATCTAGGTCACCTCCCCAATCAGCATCACTCTAACCTACTAGGCGCAAATCCTTACCCTGATAGCATGTAATCCGCTCTTCCTTTCAGGTACCTCAATATCCTACCATCTTCCAGTGCGCTGGTCCTGTCCTGGGTTCGTCTGAAAACAGCTGAAAGCTCAAGAGCCTAAGAAATCTCGGGCCGTGTACACATCATAGCATACATCAGGCTTCTGACTGCGCTGGAATAGGGAACTCTTGACATCTTCTCTCTTTCTTCTGGGGTCTTAGGACCCATATCAAGGCTTAGGCTTCCACAGGAGTCTCTATAGGTTTACAATTGCGCATTTGGTATCGTTCAAGCAGCTGATGTAAGTCTCTTGAGACAAACTCAGAAGTCTCTTAGATCGATCTCTGACGATCTTGACACCAAACACATATATACATTTCTATTAGTCTCTACTCTAGGGAGAATTTGAGATTCGATTACTCTTTAACTTAGTGAATTTATTTCAGTCTAATTCAATTTCAAAAAACAAGAAGGGAATCACGCTCTGTAGGATTTGAACCTACGACATTGGGTTTTGGAGACCCACGTTCTACCGAACTGAACTAAGAGCGCTTTCTTATCACAATAGATAAGACTGTAAAGAAAAGGATGATTTTTGTAACCCAATACTACACCCTGCATACATATACTATCATATAGAGTCTCATAAAAAGAACAGATTCTCTATGTCCCAATTGAATCGATCTCAATGGATCCCCCCCCTTACTGCCCAGGGGAAAAGAATAGGTAGGGATGACAGGATTGGAACCCGTGACATTCTTTACCCAAAACAAAGGTTCAAAGACTGCTGTAGAGGCGATAGACTCAGAGGCGAAGAATAACGCTGAGTATAGTATATACGAAGGATCGAAGAACCAAGTAGAGTAGAAGGTCTCCGAACCAAGTCTAGTATAGACGCAGGTCTTGAAGTTATAAGTATAGACGCAGGTTCGAAGACTTAGACGTTAGGCTAAGTGGCGACAGAGCTTCATAACGTCGTCTTACGACTCAGTGTCTTTAGAGCTTCATAGCGCCGATAGATAGGCTCAGGTTCGAAGATCAAGCCTAGTATAGGCGACGGGGCGGTTGACTGTGTCTAACGACACAGTGTCTTTAGAGCTTCATAACGCCGATAGGAGAAGGGGCGTAGAGCTGCGCTACATCCTTTTCAATTAGTCTACAGTGTCATTGTAGAGAACCCTTTCCCTGTTTTCCAGATCGTTTTTTTCTCTATTCATAGAAGTCTTCTTACGAAGCAAATAGCATTTCCTATTGATTTGTCCCCTGGACTGGACTTATTCTGATTCCGAATTATCCTTCGTTACCATTACGTTGTTCCCAAGGACTAGCAAAATCGAAATAGCGAAATTCTTGGGTCATCTCAATGGGCTCAGAAACCACACGTTTCTCTGGATCATCATAGCGTACTTCTACATATCCACTCAGAGGAAAGTCTTTTCGTAATGGATGGCCCTCGAAACCATAATCTGTTAATATACGGCGTAGATCCGGATGATTGATGGAAGAAACACCAAACATATCCCAAACTTCTCGCTCCCACCGGCCGGCTGATGGAAATAGACTGACTACCGGAGATATTCGTGTTACTTCGTCTGCACTGGTTTGTACGCGAATGCGCGAATTATACCGAGTACTCAGTAAATTATAGACCACTTCAAATCTTCGTTTTCGAGAAGGATAATCAACTCCGCAAATATCGATCAAAACTTGAAACCTTGTATAGGTATGCAATTTAAGAAAGCACAACAATTGAAATGGGTAGTCCGTATTGGTATCAGATCTATTCCCATGTTCTGATTTTTCGATTTTTTTTACCCATTTCTTGGGTAAAGTCTCCCAACTATATTTGAAAATGAATTGGTTATCCATAAAGAGAAAGAAAGCTTTCTTGTAGTTCCGCTTCTTGCTCAAAAATGAAGAAAGACTTGTCGGAAATCACCGGTTGGGTTGGTCCGACCAAGAAAGGCATGGGAGTCTTTGGGCAAGGGATTGATTGAGCGAAAGCCTCCAGCAGGGTCGATAGACACAAGTCGTAAGACGCAGGGCTAACATCCGTTTTCTTGCTTTTGAAGTGAAGTATAGACTGACTACGAGCTAACTAATCGAATCTTTCTTTCAAGAAAAGCAGAGGACCACCATCTGCTAGCATTGTGGTTTGGAATCGATTCTTTATCAATTGCCCATCCTTTCTTTGAACCTTGTCAATGATCGAACTTAAAGATATAAACTGAGTGCCATTTGATGAGTAACTGAGAACAAGGGAGAAGGATATGGAAAGGATGAAGTAATGAAAGAGGAAGTCATTGCTAGTAGTAACGACTTGTCACGATCCATTGGTTCATATAGAATCCATGTTCTAGGTGTATCAAAAAACATTCTTTTCACTAAACGTATATAATAAAATAGAGTGAGTGAAAGGGTCCACTCCGAAACCAAGAGGGTACTAACTAACAGCTGAGTCCTCTCCGAACCGCAGGAGATAGTTTCCCATCATACGGCTCACCAACTTCACTTGCCTCTATGGGAGGCTCGCTCCGGGCAGGTTCGGATCACTTACAATACACGGCTCTACGAAGGAAGGGCTTGGGTTAGGAGCGTTTTCAATATGATTCTTTTCTTGTTCGATGAGAAATTCGAGACGAAAAAGGAACCCCTCTTTTCGACTGGGAAATACGAGTCTCTTTTGTCCACTTTCCCGATCCCCCCCTAAAAAAATGATCAAAAAGGTCACAAGAGTGACTTCTTATTCCCGTGTTTGATCTCTTCCATCCCTGCCCTGCTCGTTGTCACCTATGTTGAAGAAAGGTTTTGAACCCTGTAGAGAATGAAGAAGGGCCAAGGATCTTCCTCTCAACAGTTCTTCTCGAGGCTCCACTCTCCCCCCTTAAAAAGTAAGGCCCCGTTAGCCTGGGCGAAGATAGGGAGAAAGAGTAGAAGCAAGCTACCTTAGCTCTGCCAGGCACTGGACAGGGGTTAGCTCTGTCAATGTGTAGAGCCAAGTGTAGCGTGGTGTAGTAGTAGGCACTTCTAGGCCCCTTCCCCGCTACTGGATCACTCCAGTGCTTCGGGTACTACGGACCCTCTGCCATCCACATTGCAGCAAAGCCGTTTCATGAGCGGGGGGGCTAAGCGCAGTTCTTTGAATCAAACGTTGAATGAAATCGATTCTTTTTTAGATATCAAAATCGAAATCGGATAGGATAGACGGATAGATCTATCTTTCTATTCATATAGATTCAAAAAAGAAAGAAATGGATTAAGTAGCGTAGCAAGAGAAGCCCCAAATCCTTGATTTGGCCAGGAAAGACTGCACTGCTTTGGGCCCAGGAAGCGAAGGGAATGAGCTCGGCTGCTTCTCTTCCACACTTCTTTTTTTCTGTGTCCGTTCCGCTTTGCTCTCTTCTTATTCTTCATTGGACGGTTTGGATGGACTTCGCCGTTCTTTCCCAACTCAAATAGAAAAGGCTGTATCACATCGAGATGTCGATTCGTTTTCCGCCCTCAATGAGATGGGGAATTGAAAACCTCCTATTTCTACTTTTGGGCCCTTTCTCTTTCTGAATTGAGGCCCGGCTCGCGTCGTTCCAACAACCGGCGGGGAGCACCTCAGTATACGATCGTGCGCAGTAACTGGGAGTCCTATTACACCTAAGGCCAACTCAAATTCACCAAACCAGGGTTCATCTCGTGTAGTGATTGTGGACTCGTACAAGGGTATTGAGTAGACAGACGGTTGATGTATCAGACTCGACCCTCTCTTTCGTAGCATGCATTCCCATCAGTGTCGCAACTGATTCGGTAAGCTACGTGTCCGGTGCACGGAGAACTGCCTTCGGTCCCCAAACTCACTTACTCGTGGCAACCTTCCGGCCGCCCAACAACCTATAACGCTAGTCACTACTCCCACTGGGGCTAGGAAGTAAGCCCCACAACCCAAAGCGGCGAAGAACAAATAGAATTTACTACAAAAGCCGGCTAACGGGGGTATTCCTGCGTATGAGAACATAGTAATAGAGAAGGTAATAGCCGAAATAGGATTCGTTTTGGCTAGAGCGCCCAAATCCGCTATATATTTGACACGTGTTTGCCGTAATGCTGAAACTATAGCGAATGCATCTATCGTCATTGATGCATAAATAAAGAGACCAATTAGTAGTGATTGAATTCCTTCTATGGTTCCACATGAGAAACCAGTACGAATATAACCTACATGTCCAATTGAACTATGAGCTAGAAGTCTTTTTACTTTCGTTTGGGCCATGGCGGCCAGTGCTCCTAAGATCATAGAAGCAATGCTGCAGAAAAAGAAGATTTGTTGCAATGTAGCTCCATAGGAACCATAAATAAAAACACGTAAAATATTAGCAGAAATAGAGATTTTAGGCGCAATAGAAAAGAATGCTGTAACCGGGGTGGGTGAACCCTCATAGATATCAGGTGCCCACATATATAGAGTCAAAAAAGAGATTGAGTCCGAAGGGGAGGGGGGTTTTCTTCGGGGCTCGATAGATGGAATAGATAGGGCCCAAAAAGTTTGGAATTCGCCGCTAGGGAATTCACACGAAAGGGAACGAAGAATTCTCAACGAAAAAAGTGCTCTCTGAACCGAACGTGAAAGTTGTTTTCCATCAGACGGCTGTTCCCGTAACTCCACTCTCGACTTGGATTATATATCCAAAAAGGTCCGCTCTCGGCCATTCCACACGCTGCCTAGCAGAGGCGTGGTTATCTGAAGTGGATTCTCTCTTTTGTAGTAGATGCCGAACCTGCTGCTCTATTGACTAAGAAGGCAGTGGACGCAGCAGCTACATGGACCCCTTCCTTTCTGTTATTGCCAGCGCTTTCCCGGGCCGAGCCGGAATTCTTTCTTAAAAAGAGCAGGCAAAGCCCAAAGGCTGCTATCCCAATAGGCCAGCGAGCGGAACGAGGAGAAGGCCCGCCACCGCGGTCGAAAAAGCGTGTTCCCCTCTTTCGAAAGAAAGATCTTCGTCAAATACCGGACTTTGCCGCCACATAGTATATATTAAGCTCTGAAAACCTTTCTTAAGGAATTCTTCATATCCAAGTTACCACAAGCACCCCGCCCCATACGACTAGTTGAGGGGGTTTATACCTTTGAATAAAACAAAGTAAGTAGTAAGGTAGCGTAAGCTACTTTCATTCTAAAGGAAACCGAAGAAGCAACCTTTAGTCAATAGGAGCCCTACTTTCCTCTTTGCGACCTCATCACTTCAATTCAAGCGCAAACCTATTTCTTAGTCATCGGGCGGAGCGCACCTTTGGTACTTCAGTCGTGTGAGTTCTTTGATAGTGACTTCTTTCCCGCCGCATATACTATACGTCGCTCTTCGAACCAGGTCTGAGAATCTGAGTCTCACAACGTTATTCAGCTCTACTAAACTGTGTCTATCGCCCTTACTCCACTTATAACTGAGTCTATCTGACTTATGAAGCAGCCCGCCGGCCTCTGTGTCTGGCGATATTACCCGGCAGGCAGTTCTAACTGAGTCTATCTGACTTATGAAGCAGCTCTTCTTTTCTGTGTCCTAACATATTACCCGGCTGTTATTTATCGTCTATCAACTCAGTCTTCGATCTTAGTCTATACTATACTTGGTTTGCAAACCTTACTTATTCAAGTATGAAAATAGGAATTACCTTTGGTAAGGCGACGAAAGGCTACTTCAATGACGGAAACTGCCGGAAACTCGAGAGGGTCGCCTTTGAAAGCGTTCGCTGGTAAGCGTCACGACATAAGAAAAAGGAAGGAGTGACGCTGACTGAATCCAATCCATAAACCCGGAAACGAAACAAAGTTCGTTCCCTTTCGTCAAGTAGGTAAAGTAGGCATACGAACCACTGACGCTTTGCCTGTTACTGTTTTGGAACAAAGCAAAGAAGAAGGCAGAATGGAGAAAGGAAAGGGACAAGGGCGGTCTTGCTTGGCGCGAAGGCTGCTGGTTCGGGGGTAGGGTACAGTACTAAAGGTCCTCGGACTTCCAGGCGGTTTTTCTTTTAGGCAGCTGTTTACCGTTGGATCTCGCCAATACAGCCTCCTATAGTTTTCGATACCGAGATATCTATTTTTTTCATTGTTCCCAGGGATTTTTTGGGTAATCTGCTCCCATACTGCAAACAGTCAAATCTGAACTGAACCTTGTCGCTCTTCTTTCTTTCCTCGCGGGCAGGAAGCACACCAGCAGCGTGCATTGCGTGATTCTACTGTGTTTTTTGCACTTGACTGGGTGGACAGTTGACCGGAAGAGAACTTCGATTCGCCCGGCCAGCAGGCGGGCGGCGTGCTTATCTTGTGTGACAACACGTCAGAGCGAGTGGCTCTTCTAGGCGGGCAGCTGTGTGACAACACGTCAGAGAAAGCGGCGCTTTCGTTTAACATGCTATGGTCTCAACGCCCTTACGAGGTAGTGATGAGTTTCACGCGCTCTAAGCCCGGCCCGGCCCGCGCGCGGTTAGGAAGATTGGCCGCAATCTGAGCGGTACCACCCACCCTACCCTATCACTTATAGGCGGCCGTCCGTCCTACAGCCGCCCGAAAAGGAACTGCAGTGATCTTGAATAGGGATCCTACAGCGATAAAAAGAATCCCCATAAAAATACCACTAGATCGAACACCAGTGATTTCGTATCCGGTCAAAATCTTGGCTAATTGATCGAAATGGGTAGCTCCTGTAGACCCATAGATCATGGAACAAATAGGGTGGGTAGGCCCAACCACCACACTACACGTATAGACGCGAACCCCCCTCGTTACCGTACGTGCGACTCTCACCGCATACGGCTCGCACAAAGACTCAACAATCCATCCCCTTTTCTTCCACCTTTCCTCTCCAATCCTCGATCAAACTTGCGTTCTCCAGGCGCTATGAAATGGGGGTCTTTCCTTCGCCTATCGTATGTATCGGCTTGGCTTCGTCCCGAACCAAGGCAAGTTGTACTTGCGAGCGCGTGCGTGTAGGAAGGCCGACCACTACATAAGCGTCAAGACTACGATTACAAGCCAAGCCGGAAGCGACTCGCTTCTATTCTCGTTGGGATTGGATATAGATGGAGAATCTATAGATCGTAGTAGTTCGCTAACCTCTCTAACTAACATACGATACAATTGAACTTCACGGCACGGCCAAAAGAAAGAGCTTCGCTCGGTTGGCCTTCCTCCGCTGACGAATGCCTTCTTTCTCTTCTCTGAAGTCTACAACAAAAAAGTGGGAGAGGCAGGATTCGAACCTACGTAGAAAAACTTCAACAGATTTACAGTCTGTCGCTTTTAACCACTCGGCCACTCTCCCCTTCCCGGGCCGAGGCCCTCCTCAATGGGTTGAGAGAAGGAGGCGATTTGTTCGCTGAATCAATCAATAAGCTTATTGAGAAACTAAGACTATTAGCTTAGCGGGGGAATAGCGTCATTTAGTCAGTTCATAACAATCTCTGTAAAGCAAGGGGCAAAGCTTCGTAGACAGCTTCCCTCTCATGTAGTCGTCGGCCTTCTTCCCCAGCCCCCCTTCGTCGCTTCTGGCGAAGCTGCGAGCCTACTTAAATAGCTTACGCTTACTAAGCCTAGTCTACTAAAAAAGGGCTACAGCAAGCAAGCTTTCCCCCTTCCTTTGTTGTGGGTCGCGCCCCGCAGGCACTGAATGAAATGAGTGGAGATCTTCCTCCCTCCTTGCTAATTACCAATAACTTCGTTGCCACTAGTTAGAAGAGAAATTAGAACATCTTACCGAAAGTTCAGTCTACAAGAAGCTGGCAGAGCTTTAGCCATGCCATTGGACCATATCCATCTATCCTACCTAAACAGTCAGCCTTTTCTTGTTCGTTCTTCGAATGACGCTAGTGGAGACTAATTCCTTCCGGCTAATGAAGAGACTACTTCAGTCTGCCCATTCATTCCCAGCGGATCCTTCTTCTCCCTAAGAATTGAACGAACCAAGTTCGCCTATACGAGAGTGAGGAATAAAAACCAACAATCAACTTCCCACTTTTGATGTCCCACGATTCTGCTAGTTTAGACACGAAGTAGAAGGACGGGGGTCGCTAGGTCAGAAAAGCGATAACTAGAAATTCTCCCCAAGTAGGATTTGAACCTACGACCAATCAGTTAACAGCCGACCGCTCTACCACTGAGCTACTGAGGAACAACGGACTTAAGGAAGCCGACTCTCGTTCTTTGGACTAACCTATGACCGAAATGGGTTCGTCACTTTTTTCACATACACCGGGAAAAAGGTTACGATAGCAAGCCCCTCCCCGGCCGGGGAGACGTAAGGACAAGGGGGCGGCAGTAAACCATCCACTCTCGAGATTCATATTGATCAATCGATCTCCGCGTCCTTCCATCCAGTTCGCTAAGTAGACTCACTCTACCGAAGGTAGAACTTTTCCTGCCAAAAACAAGAGACTGACTTCTCATCCTAGGAGTTAGCAGGTATGATAGAGTCCCCTCTCTATCTGTCTCTCCGAGTTTCTACTATTAAGTATCTGCTATTCAATCATAGAATCGATTCCGATCAAGCTGAAAAAGCCCTTTCTATCTTATTAAAGGAGTATCTGACGATACCCTTCCAAGTCAAATAGCTTCGAGCCTATCTATACTATAGTAAGGAGGGGACCTTTCAATAAGGTTCGCGCTTGTTAGTCAAGCTAAAGCTTGCATAGGATATTGGAAGAAGGGCAGGTTTTCCACCCTATACAAGGTGCTGGTCTCGATCTCGCTTGGTGGTGCCCTTCTCGATGATTGTTGACTCAACATTGATTTCGTCCTTGAGTTGGGTTCCAAACCTCCATCCATCGAGTCAAGTAATTCGCTATCGGAAATTGTTCCGCCGCCTATCTCATGCTTCTTGTTTCTCCGAATTTCTTCCTAGTGTCAGTCAATCAAGATTCACCATAGAGGGAAGAGCCTTGACTTTAGGTTAGGCCGGTCTCGTCATTCACGCAATTTCCTCGTCCATCGATCGATCGCGCGAGTACGCATCCAGTCAGCACATAGCGAACGAAAAAAGCGTTCATCCTGGATTCTTTTCCTGAATCAAAATGTCTATCATGATAGCATGCCTATTCATTCGGTCAAAGTCTCCACGGCCTTTTCCCTTCTACTGAGAGGTGTACTATGTTGAAGGCGAATGGGCAAAGACCTTCTTTTACACGTCCTCGAGGGCAGCATGAATGGCAATCATCACGTCTTTCTTTCGAGGACATGGTATGACTTTGTTCTTGGTGTTGTTTAATAGATGTCGAGTGCCACCTTTCCCTGCCCGAGAATCTCCATCTGCTCTAAGCGGGCGAGCAATTGCATTGCCTTATGTCAGGTTGGTTGTTCAAAAGACTTTCTTTTTACCCCTGAAGCTTCGCATAAGCGGCTACATACCTTGCATTTTCATCTTTTTGAAAGCCCGGACTCATTCTTATGGAGTCCTATTTCAGGTGCAAAGCCTTTTCAATAAAGACCTTTTTCTGTCCCATTTCTCATTTTTTTTTTTGATTGAAAGAGGATAAGCGCTATCTATTGAGTAAAGGGAGGGTTTGCTACAGTGATTCGGTCGGTTCCGGTTCGCCTGCTCTCCTCATAGTCCATTAATTAGTGGGTAGGGTGGTCAACTTAGAGGGCTAAAGCCCCCGAGCCTGGTGGTCGTTCGGTTTCCGTTTTTTGGGGCTTGGTTGTTGGGCTTTCCTTTTCTTCAACCAATTCGGTTGTGTCAGCTTTGGTCTAACATTTGATTATGAGCTGGCTGGACAAAGATGGATTGAAAGTAAGATAGATTCATTTGAGTTCAAGTAGTACAGGTTCTGAAAGACGACCATGGGGCGTATTCTACCCTTAAAAATTGCATTCTATTGAAGCGTAACGTAAAAGCTCCTTCTCATCCCGCCGCATATACTATACGTCGATCTTCAAACCTTAGCAGTCGCTCTTCGAACCCGACGCATAACGTCGTTCTTCGATCCGGCGTTTATCAACTTGTCTTCGATCCTTACTGAAGTCTATACTAGACTTGTCGCTTCTCCTCTGAGTCTATCGCTGCTACTTCAGTCCTTTCATCTGAGCCTACCGGCTCAGCGTTATTCTCCGCCTCTGAGTCTATCGCCTCAGTCTTTAGAACCTTTACTTACTAATCGAAAGACCAACTCTTTCCAGTACTAGTTCTGGAGTCAAGCCAGCAAAGAAAAGACTTATTATAGGTCGATCCGCCCGTGGACTTCAATCCTGTTAGTAGTTCGACTTTCTGTTCGTTCAGCCGCGTAAAAGGACTTCTCTTCAGTCATTCGAGTAGACACGTCAGCGGGTGTAGGTTCACAGGCTGATAGGTGGAAGTATTAAAGAGAACTATAGAGCTTGGAGCGAGGCGAGCGCTTTCCTTTTAGACGTGTAACTTTGCCTATTGGCCTACTGTCTATTAGTCCTTGTTCTCTTTTCGTTATCCGCATTGGAGAAAATTGTACCGATCCGTATTTAGCCAGCTTTGTAGCTCTGCTTGGGTCTATTGGTCTAGAGCTCTTGGGTTAAATGTCCTTTCTTTGTTGTCCCGTCGTTAAAGGTCGAGCTGGTAAGCTAGTTCATAGGGCTGGCAGTCGGGAAGGTCACAACTATGGAGATGTCCCCCGGCCCCAAGATTCAAATAGACTGTGTTACGATACCCAGATCTTGACTTCGAGGGTTCCCGACACATTCAAAGACCGCCTTGAGATGATTGAATCACTGTTTATTTGAGTCGAAGCGGTGCATGTCGGAGAAGTAACCTCTCCCGCAGCAGATAGCTTTATTGACTTAACCTGAAGAAGAAAGAAAGCGAGGTACGTGCCGATTTCCTATTAGCTTTGGTCGTTATTAATCTTGTCATCAACTTGATAGAAAGAACTACCTTAGTCTGGCTTTCAACATTCGCTCTTCGTGCTTTCAAGCACTCTCCTATTTATTGTTCTACCTCGTGTCAGAAAGAGTTGACTGAATCGAAGCACACGAGAAGGCAAATAGACCCCTTCACCAGCAAGTCTTGCAATTCCCTTGCTTGAATAGAGCCGCCTCTAGACTAGCAATTCCTTTCCGTCATAAATGAATTCATTCAAGGCTTGCTTTTAGAGCAATGAAGCTGAAAGGTTAATTGAGAAGATCGAGTGCGCACTAATGAGTTTTAGTTCATGAGGTTTAATGCGTAAGTGTTAGACAACTACTATATGATATAAGAATGATATAAGAAGTAAAGTAAGAATCTTTCGCTTTTAATAAAGTCACCTGTTTTCCTTCTCCACTCGGCTTCCCCTGTCCCAGAAAGTCCACCTCTCCTGGGCCTAGCTCTCTCTACATGAAAGAAGACAAATTTGACCGACCTAGAGACCGTTACAAGACAGCTCTACCAATGCATCTATTGATCTTACCTATGAATACTTTATTTGCTTGCTTTATTCCGCCACATATACTATACTAAGCTCTTCAAACCCGACGCCGTCGCTCTTCGAACCTTCGTCTATCAACGTTACTCTTCTTTCCGGCGTCTATACTAGACTTGTCTCTTCGAGCCTGTGTCTATCAACCCTAACTTCTAACTGAGATAGACTCTAAACAACAGCTGAGTCATATCAGCAAACACAGAAAATAAGGGCTGCTGGATAAGTCAGATAGACTAAGTTATAAGTTAAGGGTAATATCGATAAACACAGAAAATAAGGGCTGCTGGATAAGTCAGATAGACTAAGTTATAATTTAGGATACATGTGTATTATTTCAAAAGGAATGATTGTTGGAGCTTTACAGTTCCTAGGAACTGTTCTTGGCATTTGAGAAGGATTTTGAAGGAATCTTGTTGATGACTTGGGAGGTTGGTCTGCTATTCTAAAGAATGGGCAGTTTAGCATTAAGCAGGTGTATAACAAGTTGAGACCTCAACCTCCTAAAGTTCCTTGTAGAAGAATAATTTGCAACAGTTTGGCCACTCCTAAAAGCCTATTCATTACTTGGTTGGCTGTTCAAAATAGACTTTTCACCAAACCAAGGACAGGATGCTACACTGGCATATGTCCTGTGACCCTATGTGTGTCCTTTGTGGTTCTGTTCCTGAATCAGTGGATCACCTCTTTTTTAGCTGTGCTTTTTCAAAAACTGTGCGGCTTATGCTGTTGGCTCAGCTCAGATTCAGGAATATGATAACTTATTTTACTTCAGTGGTTCAGTGGGTGGCTATGCATGGCAGGAAAACTTGTCCTCAGAGCAGATTGTTGGTTATGGGCTTTGCTGAAGTGGTCTACTGCATCTGGTTGCAGAGGAATGCAAAAATTTGTCATGGCAGCTGCAAGGAACCTAGTAGTGTCTTTAGAGATGTTTTGACTCATGTTTTGTGTAGATGTCCCAGTCACATTAAGGACTGGCTTTTTGATGGTGTATAGGGTTCTGTTAGTCCTATTCTGCTGCAGATGATGAGTTCCCTCTTGAAACCCTTCCGTTAAGGTGGTCATGGGGTTACCCTGATGCATTAGCAGTTTAGTGGTTTTGCTTTGATTTCTGGACATGCTTTGTACTTCCAATCTTTAACAGCTTCTGATGCAGACTGCTACCTTCATTGCTTTTTCATTTTTTGATCACACTATCAATTGGTTCATTGATCAGATAGTACAATCCTTTGTCAGCCAGACCTAACCCTCTCACAGTGTGTGTCACACTGTCTTCAATGACACAGTGTCCTGCATGAAAGATCACCTTGCACTTTTCATGTTCAGTCAGTTTTTGTACTGACATCAGATTGTGTTTGAAAGATGGTATGTACATCACATCTTTCAACTCAATACCACTCTTTAACTTTATTTCTCCTTGGTGTGTTACCTTGGATGTTTAACCATTTGGAAGATTTCTCCTTCCACCAAACTTGCTCTCAACAAAGGTTGTCATAATCTCTTTGCTTCCTGTCATGTGATGTGTAGCCCCTGAGTCAATAATCCATTCCTGCCCCACACTTGTAGCAAGATTACATGTCACCATCTCAGCAAAGCATGCCTCCATGTCATCATCACTGTCACTCACTCCTGTCTTTGAGGGCACAGGCAACATTCTCAGCAGTTGCTCAAGCTGCTGTGCAGTTATAGGACCACCACCACTGCTTTCTCCTTGACTACATACATTTGCAGACATTTTCATTCTTGAATCACCTCTACCCTTAAGTGCAGTCATGAACTTCTGCACTTCGGGTGTGGTGTTACAGAGGGTAGCATAATCAGTGATTCCAGTTCTTCCCACAGACCACTCATTTCAGTATAATACTCTGAGATTGTTCTACCTTTCTGCAAGGTTTCATAGGTGAGTTTGTTCAACTGGTACTTTCTAGATCCATCGGCCACTAGAAAGATCATTTCCAGTTGCCTCCACATTTGACTGGCATTAGTCATAAACATAATGCATTTCTTAATAGACTCATCCACTCCACTGACCCAAATATCCATGAGATAACCAAGTCATTACACACATCCCACTGTTGTTGCTTTGTTTTATCAGACTCATCTCTTTGAACTCCCCCTGTAAAAAACCCTAACTTTCCTCTTGCAGATAGACTCACTTCAAAGTCTCTTCTCCAAGTTCTATAATTCGAGGCTCCATGCAATTTTTCAACATGAACAGAAGGATGAACATACAGCTACTCTATTAAGCTCTTCAACCCGCCGCCTACGATCGCCATTTATGCAATTTGGTTGGGATTGAGCTAGAACCCAAAGAACCGTTAAGGGAAGAATTCCATGTTAATGGGATTAGACCGATTCCGGCGTCTTACAACTTGATCGTTCTCGACGCATATATACTCTACTTGTCTCTTCGAGCCAGATTCGATTATGGGATTTCAGTCTCACCTTTACTGGTGTCACCTTGATTCTCTTATGATATTCTCTTATTCTATTTAAGAATCAGCGTTAAAAGACAAAATGACTCTAACGCCATTATGAAGCTGCAATTCAACTGCTGACCGATATTACCCAAAGTGACTCTATCGACCCAGCGCTTCTTCTCTTACCTTTCTTTGGCGGCGGGGCAAGGGCATTTTATATGAAATCAGAAAAGAGTTACAGGTTTAAGTCCTGCCTTTGAAACCTAGCCAAGCCAAGACATATAGTTAGAATGGAACTGCCGTCTATTGTATAGGGATACTCTATTCATTGGTACTCGTCTTCGGGCTACATCGGGTTGACTACTACCCTAGGATTATAGGACCAGTTGGAACGGCTTCTTCTCTTTCAATACTTTGTGAACTTTTCAGGCAGGTTTTAACGACTTGGAATCATGTAAGTTAGTTAGCCTTAGCCTCTTTTTCTCCTTTGCTTCCTTGTCTCGTCTGCCCTCAGCCTGTCTTTGAGCTCTATCCCGCCCATAAGCTTCGCATAAGCGATTACATACCTTCTTTTCTTTCTTTGACATCAAGTATCGAACCGCGGCGTGGTCGGTGTAGACTATTGCTTTGTTGCACACAAGGTAGGACCGGAACTTTTCAAAAGCGAAGACCACCGCTAGCATCTCTTTTTCCGTGGTGGTGTAGTTTCTTTGGGCATCATCCAAGGTCTTGCTTGCATAAGAGATGACATGCGGCTTCCCATCTATTCGTTGACCATATAGCATAATCACTTGCGTCGCACATTAGTTCAAACGGCCCAATTAGGAGCTTGCACTATAGGAGCACTAGTCAAGGCCCTTTTCAAGGCCTCATGACAAGCATCATCAAAACAAAACAAAGCTTGGACGTCAAAGGTTTCGCCAATTCTTAATGAGGTAAAACCCGGCGTGACTAAGAAATGCTATAATTCCCGTCACCGAGGGGGTAATTTCTCAATTGCCGGCACCTTTGCCGGATCAACCTCTATGCCATGCTTGGAAACCTTATGGCCGGGGACTATTCCCTCCTCGACCATGAAATGGGGGATGGAGTCGGCAAGTTGCCCGTTGCTCCTGGCCAAAGGGTGTTCATGTTAGCACTAACCGACTCTTTCTCCAAATGGATTGAAGCAGAAGCATGAAAGCAGGCGACTGAGAAAGAGGTCACATCCTTCTTATGGAAAAACATTCTCTGTCGTTTCGGCATACCATCAGAAAGAGTGTGCGACAATGGGTCCCAGTTCATCAGCGTTTGGACAGAACCCGAAAGTTTTGGAAGGATTTTGGCATTAAGTTGAGTACATCGACGCCGACTCAAGCAAATGGCCAAGCAGAGTCAGTCTAGTAACAAAGCCATCATAGGTGCACTGAAAAAGCGACTTGAAGCAGCTAAGGGTTTATGGGCTGAAGAACTACCCGCAGTCTTATGGGCAAATAGGACGACACCGAAAGGACAGGACAGTCACCCTTTTCGTTGGTGTATGGTTGTGAAGCTGTCTTACCAGTTGAAGTGCATTACCCAAGGACGGCGTTCATGACGAAGGAAAGGAACGACATGGAAATGTACAACAAAACAACTTGGACGCGATAGAAGAGGGGAGCAGCGTTAATAAGAACGGCGGCTCTCGTCGCCAGAAGTTTCAATAAGAATGTCAAGGCTAAGGTGTTCAAAGTTGGAGATTAGGTGTTGCGGAAAGCATTCCAAAACACAAAAGATCCTGCCGCAGGTAAATTCCACCCCGTGATAAACCTCATTTGAGAGCAACCCAAATTGAGTGATTCAAAATGGCAGGAAATGGTACAAATACATCCTCTCAACCCTTAATTCCCGGAGAAAAAGATCATTTATGGTCAAATTCAGACCTTGAAAAAGTCCCAAGAGTTGTGGGATTTGGTGAAGACCGGTTATACAGAACCGAGTCCGGCACCGGCCCGATCAGGCGTTGAAGGAGAACCGCAAGAAGGATGCGAAGGCGTTGTTCCTCATTCAATCGGCATTAGATGATGATCTTTTTCCCAGAATTTCTGCAGCAAGTAATGCTCATGAAGCTTGGGAAATAGTCAAGCAGGAGTATTTGGGTGATCAGAGAGTCATTAAGGTACGGTTGCAAACTCTTCGTAGTGATTTTGCAGAATTCTCTATGGGATATAAGGAGTCTGTGCAAAATTCTCTGTCTAGAGTAACTGAAATTGTTAGTCAAATGCGGTCTTACGGTGAAACAATTAGTAGTGAAACGGTTGTGAGTCAAGTTTTGAGGAGTATGAATAATGATTGGAATCATATTGTTCCTGCAATTGAGGAATCAAAGGATTTAACTACTCTAACCTTTGATGAATTGATGGGGTCTCTGTTAGCTCATGAGAGTAGGCTGAAAAAGAAAAGTGTTAAGGTGGAGGAGAAAGCATTTCAAGTGAAGGGTGAGACTTCCGGGGAAGAGTGCAAATTTGGGAAACCAAAGCAGAGGTAGAGGTGGTTTTCGTGGAGGCCGAGGTCGTGGAGGTCGTGACAGTGGAAGAGGCAGAGGCCATTTTCATTTTGGTGGTGATGGTGGAAGAGGCAGAGGTCATTTCAATGATTCTCGTCAACATAAGTCTCAAATTCAATGCCCATATTGCAAAAAATATGGCCATAAAGAGGCAGGCAGAGAGTTGATTGTTGGACCACAAGCGAATTTTTCCGAAAAAATGGAAGAGCCCATTCACATGTTCAAGACTCAATATGCAGCAACGATGTGTGGTTTTTGGACAGTGGATGTTCAAACCATATGTCCGGGACTAAGTCACTATTCAAGGAGCTTGATGAGTCGAAAAAAGGGTTCGTCTTGAAGACGACAAGCAAATGCAAGTGGCAGGAAAAGGTATTATTGCAGTCAAGACTGTGCAAGGTGATGTAAAACTTCTCTATGATGTGCAGTATGTTCCGAACTTATCTCATAATTTGCTGAGTATCGGACAATTGATGAGTAGTGGTTATAAGATTGTGTTTGATGATGATATGTGTGCTGTGATTGATAAGAAGTCTGGTCATAGTATAGCAAATGTTCATATGACTCAAAATAGAATGTTTCCACTTTCTAATGATGTTATGAACACTCATTGCTAAAACTCAAAATGAGTCTGAATTATGGCATTTGCGATACGGGCATCTAAATGTGAAAAGTTTGAAACTTTTGAGTCATAGAGAAATGGTTGTTGGCTTACCAAAAATAGGTGAGCTTGGTTTTTGTGAAGGTTGTGTATATGGAAAGCAAAGTAGAGCTTCTTTTCTGGCATGGATCGGTTTGTCTTGAACTTGTGCATGCCGATTTATGTGGGCCTATGATGAATCATTAGGCGGAAGTCGATATTTATTGCTCTCCGAACTGAGAGAGGGGGAGAATTTGTGTCTGATGAGTTTCATTCCTTTTGTGATGAGCATGGCATTCGTAGAGATCTCACAGCCCCATACTCACCTCAGCAAAACGGAGTTGCAGAGCGGAAAAACCGCACGGAGCCAGAAGTCTGTTGCAAGCAAAAGGGCTTCCAAATCCATTTTGGGGAGAAGCTGTAGGCTGTGTATCTTCTCAATATATCTCCAACAAGAGCAGTTTTCAACCAAACACCATGATTGAGGGTTATTTTAGGATTTTTCTTTGGACTGGGACTAGCAATCCTCTTGTCTCTTGGGAACAAATTTGCTTACCTAAAGTCAGTGGGGGATGGAATGTTATCCATTTGCATGATTGGAACAAAGCTGCTACTATCAAGCTTCTGTGGGCTATAGCTAGTAAGGCTGATAGTCTTTGGGTGAAATGGATGCATGAGTCTTATTTTAGGAGACAGTCTTGTTGGGAGTGTCCTGTTCCCACAAACTGTTCCTGGATGCTTAAGAAAGTCTTGAACTATAGAACTGTAGTGGATGCTATTGGTGGTTGGAACTCAGTTGTGAAGGGGTCCAGATACAGCATATCTAAGATGTATCAGTGTTTAAGGCCTGCAGTTCCTAAGGTGAATTGGAAGAGGTTAATCTGCAACAACTCTGCAAGTCCTAGGAGTGTTTTTATCACCTGGCTAGCTGTGCAGAATAGGCTTACTACTAAAGACAGGATGCTTCTTTGGAATCTACATTGTGATCCTTTATGTGTTTTATGTAACAAAGCACCTGAAACTGCTCAACATTTGTTTTTCTGTTGTGATTACTCTAATGCTGTGTGGCAGGGCCTACTGAAGCAACTTCAGATTTTGAAGCAGGTTCAGGTTTGGGATGAGGAAGTTAGGTGGATTTCTCAGAGGTGCAGAAGAACTGATGCCAGAAGTAGATTGGTTGTGATGTGTTTTTCTGAGGCTATTCATGCAATATGGCTTCAAAGGAATGCTATTGTGTTTGGTGGTATTTGCAAGTCCACTGATCAGCTGCTTAGGGAAATTCTTTTCAAAGTGTCTTGTAGATGTGATGAGGCCTTAAGAACTGTTTTGTATGCTTAATATTTGGTAGTTTTGTTTGCCTTGTTGCTGCATATGATGGATGGGACTCTTGAACCCTTACTAGAAGGTGGCTTGAGTCTCATTGTGATGCTTTTGCAACTTGGTTAGGTGTGGTGTAATTTTGGTGATTGGTGTTTGTATTGTTTGTTCTCCTTTTGATAATAAAAGTTTCATTTACCAAAAAAAAAGAAACCCGGGAATCCTCCCTTTTTAAGAGTCAGGAGTCCTATCTTATCTCGCCAGTCTTGGTAAATTACATAGACCCTCTCCTCTTCTTCAGAAAGCGACGAAGCACTAACAACAAAGAATAAATTTATAGAAAGGTAAAGAGATCCATGAATGGGTGAGGGCTAAGCTGGTGCAACTTGGAGTGATCACTGATGACACCTGCCCTTTGTGCTTACAGGCCCCAGAGACAGTGGAACGTTTGTTTTTTGATTGTCACTATTCTTCTCAGTGTTGTGAGAGCCTGCATAAAATTCTGAAACTGCAGATCAATACCTCCAGTCTTGAAAATTGCAATACAAGCCTAGGGTCTGTGAAGATTTCAAAGAATGATAGTGCAGAGCTGCTATACAGGGCTTCTGTACACCATTTGGAGTCAGAGAAACTTAGCTATTTGGGAGCACGCACAAAGTGACTAGACCAGAGAAAGCAATCCATAGAATGATAGGAGAGCTGTATCATAGAATTGTGTATGTTATGCCTAAAAAAGCTAGTGCTAGGAATAGAGCATGGTTTGATAGGTTACTAGGACAGTCTGTTTCCTAGGTGTTTTTAGCCTCTGAGCTCAGCCTGTTGAGCTCAGTTCTGCCGGCTGGTAACCAACCTCGGGATTGATTGTTGACGGATGGCTTGGGAAAGCTTCAACCAAAAGGGATGAAGCGAGCAGTAATGCCAATCTTTTCTCCGTATAATTCAAGGGCTCTTAGGTCTAGTATGGGAATCCGCTTTTTAGTGGTTTTTGCCTATAGGCGTGATAGAAAGATATTGAAAACGAGCTTCACTCGGAGATTCACTAGGTTTTGGCCCTATACGAGATGCAAAAAATCCCATTTCATCTCGCTCTTAGGGCAGAAAAGAGGTCACAACGCAAATGGAAATCTTAGAAAATGATCCCCCGTTGACCCAACAAGGTAACGGAGAGGAAAGACCCCTACCGCTAACCTCTCTGTCCTAAGATCCTGTGCCGAAGCTTGATTGTTCTACAGGTCCTAGGGATGGGACTTTCAGGCCAAGTGCAGATTCGTCGAAATCGAAGGATTGCCTCTTATTTGCTAAGGTTGGCGAATCAAACAGTCTCAACCAAGGTCTCGGCACAAAAGAAAAGGCCGGGCGAAATAAATCATGTATGTATAGTAGTTGTAGAGATCTACCCGCTCATATAAGTTCCGTGAACAACAAAAATCAGGGCAGTAGGTGCCTATGAGTTCTATCTTTCATCACCAATCAGTGGATTAACAAGCTTTCACGTTCCAAGGAATGACATGGCTGTTCAAGAACCCGTTCAAAACGTGGCGTGGGAAAAAGAAATGCCTAAAGTAGGTCCCCACGTCAGTTTCAACTCCACTCTCTAAGCTTCGCTAATTCAAATTTAGGATCTCTTTGGCTAAAGAAGGTTTACCGGGCAATGCCATCATCCCTTTCCTTAGATGCCCACTTCCATCGGGGAGCAACATTGGGTAAGGAAAAGCTGCTTTCAAATCGGATTCTATCACAATTCGTTAAGCCAACTCCGAACACCTTCTATAGCCTTTGTCCTGCTCAAGCGAGAGCCTATTCTGACTTGCTTTCCAACACCGTCATTGGATTGGACTTTCCGGATCCCTTTTCTTCGGGCCTTCCTTTCAGGGATACCCATTAAAAAAGCAGAAAAGCGATGTCTGTTGTCGAACTTGCTACCATAGCAACCACTTTCGTAAGCCGAGGCCCACTCCACTCCCTGAAGGATGAAACTTTATTCGGTTCTTTTGATATGGAGTCTGACTCTTATATAAATAGAAAAACCGATGATCCAGTACCAGACTTCGCCTTTTTGGCTACCCTTCTTCTATCAACAAACAGGAAAGGTATTTCTCTCTTGAAGAGAAAAGAAAACTTGATGCTTTTCTTAAGGTTTAGCTATCGATACGTTCTTGCGCTTCGCAGCACTTTTCTCGGGCTACGAAACTATTGTCAGAGAGGTCTATAGGGGCGTTTCCGTTTTGTTGTTGTGCGAGATTCCAGCCAACCGAGCAACGAATACTGGAAAAGTTTGCAGTTTACCGTCCCCATTCGGTCTTACCTGATTGCCAAAGCAGAACAGTGCTTTCTAAAAAGCCTACCGTGGCTGATAGCAAAGTCAAGCGCGATCCGAAGCTAACTGATGGTAGGTAAGAAAAAGCAAAAGGAGTCGACTCTAAGATAATGAAAATCGTGGGAAAGACTTCGGTGAGAAGGGCCTCTAGTACAATGAGGCGACAAAACTTGGCATTTCATGCTTCTTTTCTCATTCCTACAAGCTCAATTAGAATCTCGTATGATAAGAACATACTTCTCAGACTGATATCACCGAATTGGTAGTTTAAGAAAGTGTAACAGTCAATAAAGGCGGAAAGCAGGAATGCCCCAATCTTCACCCTTTCACGGGCTTTCAAGCGAGCCTATACGCGAGGCGCATCCCCTCCCCTGCTAGCGCACACTAATCAGTCTTGAAGCAAGTAAGCGCTTTTCGGCTAAAGCGTGATTCCCGTGCCCTCCATCGGCTCTAACGCTTATTCAATTAGCTGCCCTGCCCTTCTTTCCCCACTGAGCTCTCTCCGCCCTGCTCCTGCTCTGAAAGAACTTTCTTCATCTATCTCCCCCACCCCTTTGATTGACTCTTAGTGCTCTCTTCCCTTCGTCTGGTTCTTCCCTGACATTGGATATAGCCTTTCCCGTTCAATAATGCTAAACTTAGCGCAGCTTGGATCATTTTTATTCTTTTCTGAGGGAGGAGGAAGACTTGGCACCAATAAGTTTGAATACTAAACAAAACAGACTTAATCAATTGGACTCTACCAGCATAAGACAACAATTTTGAAGTCCAACTGTTAATTCTGTCTAAAATCTTCTTCACCAAGGGCTGGAATTGAATTGTAGAGAGCTTCTTATCAGAAAGAGGAACCCCAAGGAATTTGAAAGGCAAATCCCCTTTAGTAAACTGAAACTCTTCTAAAATAGCACTCTGAATCTCAGAATTCACACCACCAAAATAAAGAGAACTTTTGCTCAAATTAGCTTTAAGACCAGAAGCAGTAGTGAACAACTGAAAAGCAGAATACAATTGCCTTATTGAAGAAACATCCCCTCTTGCAAAAAGAAGAAGGTCATCCGCAAAGCACATATGAGTCAACTTGATTTTATTGCATCTCGGATGGAAATTGAAGTCATGATCCTCATGGAGAAGGCTTAAACATCTATTGAGATACTCCATACAAATCACAAAAAGATAGGGAGAGATAGGGTCTCCCTGTCTAAGACCTTTCCTACCAGCAAAAGGGATAGTGAGCTCCCCATTTACATTAAAAGAGTAGGAGACAGTAGTAAGACAAGCCATAATCCAAGTTACAAACTGGTAGGGAAAACCCATCTCTAACATAAGGAACTTCACAAAAGGCCACTCCACAGAGTCATAAGCCTTTTATCAATCTTGATCATACACCTGGGGGAGATATTCTTTCTTCCATAACCTTTAACCAGCTCATGACTCAAGATAATGTTATCAAAAATCACTCTCCCTTTCACAAATGCAGATTGGCAATCTCCAATGACACTACTCAACACAGATTGCATTCTATTTGCTAAGACTTTAGAAAGAATCTTATAAAGAACAGAACAACATGCAATTGGCCTAAACTCTTTCACCCTACAAGCATTCTCAGTTTTAGGAATCAAAGTAACATAAGTTAAATTTAGCTTTTTAGTTACCAGTGAGGAAGAAACTCTGAACAGCATTAATGACACTAGAACCCACCCACACCTTCTTGAAGAAGTCAACATTGTACCCATCCAAACCTGGAGCCTTGCATGAGTCCATGCTAAACAAAGCATCAGTAATCTCTTTAGCAGAAAAAGAGGAACACAGGAGCTCCTGATCATGATGAGACAAAAGTGGTCCCCTCAGAACAATAGATCTGTCCACCATTGGTAAAGAGGAGGCAGCAGATCCCATAAGCCCCTGGTAAAAGAGCAAGACCTACTGCTTGACCTGTTCCTGGTTCCATCTTGCCTCAGGAGCAATTTGATAGCCTTCTGAGAAGTCCTTTCTTTAGCATAAGCATGAAAGAACTTGATGTTAGAGTCTCCCAGTTTAATCCAGTCAACCCTATCTTTCTGGTGCCCAATCTTCTCCTCAAAATCACTCCATTTCTTAAGATCAGCCAACACAATCTTTTCCTGACCTATGAGAGCAGCATTCAAAGGATCCCTATGTAACTGATTTTGGACTTGCTGAAGCTTCTCCCTCAATGATTCCACCCTTTGGTCCTAACAAAGTGAGTAGTATTCAGCTCCTTTAGAGGTCCGCTTGAGTTTGAGCCATATATCCAACAAAGGGTCAGAATGGCACAGAGAAGTCCAGGTCTGAGTCACCAACCCCAAAAACTGATCATGGCCAGCCAAAACATTGAGAAACCTGAAAGGAGTCTTTCTTTTAACATCATAACCTCCAAAGTCCAACAAGAGAGGACAATGATCAGATACACCTTTCTCTTGCACTTCCACAATAACATTAGGGAACAGTTGGAACCAGGCTGAGTTAGCAGTGACTCTATCAATCTTAGAAGAAATTCTATCCTCACCTTCCTGATTATTACACCATGTAGAATAACCTCCAACAGCTCTAATCTCAGTGAGCTCATTCTCATGTAAACAATTGTCAAAGTCATATATCTCACTCTGAGAAACTGGATGCCCATGCAATCTGTCCTCAGTATCCAACACAGTGTTCAAATCCCCGCCAACAATGAGAGGAGCATTACAATGAGCAACCGCAGAAGTCAGAAACCTTCTCGAGAACACTTAGATCAATTAAATCTTAGAATTGCGTAATATTGATGTTTAAAGTAGAAGATGAGGATGCCGCTCTGATTCTGTTAGTGTCTTTACCGTCTTCATATGAGAATTTTGTGCAATCTTTTATTGTTGGTAAAGATACTGTGTCTCTGGAAGAAGTAAGACCGTCGCTTCATTCTAAAGAGTTGCGCCATAAGGCGGCTGGTACAGGTACAGATAGTCGGGCTGTTGGTTTAATGGCCAGTGGAGGTAAGGGACAGGGGAACTCAGGGAAGAAGAAATGAAAGAAGCAGCTATCGCGGGATTTCCGCATCCGGAAGTCTCGCACGCACTCCTCCAGCATCAAATGGAGAAAGACCTTATCCGCTCCTCAGGTTAGGGAGTTTCACTCTGGGATGGGACAAATGCAGCTAAGGCCTCGCTCGCCGTTTGAGAGGAAAGAGTGTAAAACACTAAACAAGAGAGAAAACCCGGGAATATACCTGAAAGCAAGGAAGCGCATCACGGGTGTGGGGCACTACCGCTAATCCTTTCTCTTTTTCCGTGGATGATGCTTCTTCATTTCTCCGTTGATGGATCGTTGACGGTACTGCTTGCTTGCTGACTACTCAAACGGCTCGAAAGCCCCATTTCACTAAAAAAAGTCATAACATAAATCCTCATCACTAAAACTCATAGAATAGAATGCTTTCAAACTATCTTAACCGATCTGATTGTGATTTGCTTTCCAAAACCAAAACAGGATAACTCAAAGGCTTGATCACTGGATTACTTCATAGGTAAATACACTATTACTTACCTAAAATGGATGCACCCTATGGAAACCACCTATTCTCTTGCGCTCGTATGGAACCTCGCAGAATACAATCTAAATTTTCTAGCCCTAGCTCTTATTTCCCCTGCTTCTTTAAAAGCAGCTAGATTAGAATCCCTTTACTCTGCAGGCTTGAAAACAGATTGCCATTAGCTCGCTGCGATAAGATACCACCTGCGAGGAAACAACTGGTCTGGGCCGACATGGAACGAAAGAGGTAAGAATAGCCTGGGCTTGGAGATTGTTAGAGCGTTAGTATTCATAGTAATGAGGGGCCCCGCCCCCAGGAAAGTCAATTTTTATAGATGATGCCCTTAGAACTCCAACCAACTGGACCTCAATCCCAAGGTTTTTGAATATCTGGGCTATTGAGCCGAAGAAAGAATCAAAGAGGATTAGCAATCATTCGAAGGGGAGTTTCGAGCTCTGTCCCTATCTGAAGCACAGGGAGACCCCGTTCCATCGGTTGATACTTACCCAACGAGAATGTTTAGTCATTCAGATAGCGACTGGATTTTATTAGCGGCCGAGGAGAAATCCTTTGTTGGAAGGCTTGCTGATTCATGATTTACACCTCTCTCCCCCGCTTCTTAACAGTTGACTGCGAGATTAGCACTTTCTTCGTTACTAACAGATATATCTTTTCCGCTTTAGTTAAATAACTATGTTGTTAGCTCCGGTCGAGCTCTTCCTCCAATAACAAAAGGAACAACTGGTTATGATATTCTTAAATCGGGGTATAAAGACGCGTAGATTAGTAATTAGAAACGTCATTCCCCTATATGCATCTTATTATTGGTATGGTGTATTGGAATTAGCTAAAGGAGCTATAAGAGGAATGTAGCTACAGAGAAACAGTAGCTGCAGTAAGAATAGAGCTATAAAACAGTAAGTAGTTAAAGCACCTATTAAGACAGGAATAAGAAGTAGCGAAAACGAGTCTAGCACAAATAAGAAGATAAGAGCAACCGATCTTCTTTCTTTAGCAGGCACTCTATAGGGGATTTTATCAGCACTCTCAAGGGTCAGGGTTAGGGGTATGATAATCAGTAAGATAGGGAACAAGAGAACAAGAAAGGGTTTGGTTAACTAGTTTTCTCTTTAACAGCAGGAACTACAATCAAGTAGACTCTTTCAGTCGAAGTAGGTCTTAATCGTCCGAGCTCTTTTATAGAGAGCTCTCACTCAAGTCAAGCAGATCCGGCAGGTAGCAACATGTCCGTGGTATCGGAAGAGCTGCATTCATTAGTATGTTAGTTCATTACTTCCTTAGTCCTAATGAGTTCAGTCGCAGCATTTCCCTGCTGGATGTCTGGCCTCTAGATAGGCCTGTAACCGTAGTTAGGAAGTCTCCTGTATTCTTCCTTGAACCCTATATGAGCTGAATGAGGAATATAGCAGCATATAACAAATATATGCAGTAAGAAAAAGATAAGAATACGGCTTATAAAGTAGTTAAAGGAACAAGTAAGATAGGAGTAGGAAGAATAGGAGGTATATAAACAGCATAGGAATAGTAGCTAATCAGGAAGAGTTGTTTCATAATAGCTGAAACCCAGGGTTATAAAAACTCGTAAAATAAGAAAGTCCAACTCTGCCATACTGTGAAACAATGCCTTTTTGATCAAAGTCGGGTATTTTACCAAGAAACCGGCTTCGCCTCATCCTTATGCTTGTTTCACTCGTTAGTCTCGTTAAGGTCAAACTCTTGCTTAGTGCTTATAGCAGTCAAGTCACTGCAATTGAAGTTTCGTAATAGAAACCTACAGCCTGCTTTATCTATCTTCATTTTTAGCTAGTCTAGCGAGTCGCTTATTAGAAGCTTTTGGGAATTAACAGCTTTCTTCATTCTATTCTCTGGTTTAGTCTCAGAATCAGTTGTAGTTGAAAGGAAGTCAATCAGTTGGAGTTTCCGAATCAGGTTTGGTATTCTGGGATAAGTGCCATATAAAGAGTATTATCACTCTAAGTCAGTAAGTAACTGTCTACTTATAATGAACTATAGGTAGCACTTTTTCTTTGGAACAGGGATCTCGAATCAATCAATTCCTGGGTTCTTGTCTTAAAGACTTTTTTTCACTATTGCATGCTTTGGTTTAGTACTATCTAACTATAGTTAGTAAGAATACGACTCCTTCCTGTGAATAGGCATGAAATCTATCAAAAATGGAAGGAATATAGAGCGCGTGTTGGTAAGGAACACACCGAAAATAGCTTGAAAATACCATAATTTCTGAATCTAGGATCTTTCTTCCTAAAAGTCTTACTAGCTCACTCTCATCTCAAGTTCTAAGACTGCAATTGACTGCTTGAACCATAGCCCCCCCCCGGGGGCAATAGGACATAGGCTTACCAACGAATTAGTCTGAATAGTAAGCCTTCGGGCAATAGATGATGATTGAACTACCCCAACTTCTATCCCACCCGAAATTAAGAACTTAAAAAGAAAGCGCAAGGAAGTATCTCAGATCCACATAATCATAATACGGTGTTAAGTTTATAACAGATACAACCTAAAACGCGCGTCTGAGCTGCATCTTCTATTACCGCCCCGTGGGTCGTATGATTTACAAAAAAGACAAGAAAAGATCTCTCCGACGCATATACTATACGTCGATCTTCAAACCGACGCATACACTATTACTTCAAACCGGCGTCTATACTAGATAGACTTGAAGCTTCGCTCCCGCCGTCTCTAAACGTCGCTCTTCGATCCGGCGTCTCTACTAGACTTGGGTCTTCGACCCGGCGTCTATCAACGTTATTTGGAGCTCCGCCACTTCGTCTATCAACCCAGTCAACCGCCCCGTCGCCTATATAGACTAGGCTTGATCTTCGAACCTGCTCCTATCGGCATTATGAAGCTCTAAAGACACTGTGTCTAACGACTCTATCGCCCCTAGTCTATACTATTACTTCGAACCTGCGTCTACGGCTAAGAATGTGGTTGGTTCAAAGTGGATTTATAAAACAAAGTACAATTCTGATGGGACTGTTGAGCGGAAAAAGGCTAGGTTAGTGGCCCAAGGGAATAACCAACAGGAAGGTATAGATTATGATGAGACTTTTAGCCCTGTTGTCAAACCTACCACTATTCGTCTAGTCCTTTCTCTTGCAATATCTTATGGGTGGGTCATTTAGACAATTGGACGTTCAAAATGCGTTTCTACATGGTTTTCTCACTGAAGAGGTCTACATGAAACAACCTCCAGGTTTTGCTCATCCCCGATATCCAACTCATATTTGTCGCCTTCGTAAGGCTATATATGGTCTTAAACAAGCACCTAGAGCTTGGTTTCATCGTTTTAGTAGTTTTCTCTTACACCAGGGCTTCTTTTGTTGTCAAGCTGATACATCTATGTTTCTTTTTCGTCGTGGCAAGGATTTCTTGTATCTACTTCTATATGTCGATGACATTATTATTACTGGCAATTCCTCCCATTTAGTACATCGATTTCTTTCTCTTCTTGCCACCCAGTTTGCTATGAAGGACTTGGTTGGGGGATCTTCATTATTTCCTTGGCATCCAGGTGGTACGCACGTCCAACGGGTTCTTTTTATCGCAACAAAAATACATTCATGATTGAATCCATAAATTTCATTTACACACTGCGAAATCTGTGCGTACCCCTCTTCCGTCTAGGACCACTCTTTCTTTGACTGATGGTGAACTTCTTGCGGATCCGTCCGAGTACAGGAGTACGGTAGGAGCTTTACAGTACTTGACTATGACTCGTCCTGATCTTACTTATGCTGTACATTTAGTATCCCAATTTATGCATGCTCCCCGTACTACTCACTTGTCTGCTGTTAAGCGCATCTACAGGTACTTGATTGGAACAGTTGATCATGGCCTTTGGCTTCGTCCGTCGAAAGATGTCACCATCATCATTGCCTATTCGGATGCGGATTGGGCTGGCTGTCCTGATAGTTGTCGCTCTACCTCTGGTTATGCTATCTTCCTCGGTGACAATCTCATTTCCCGGCGCTCGAAGAAACAACCTACAGTATCTAAGTATTCCACAGAAGCTTAGTACCGAGCTGTAGCCTATACTGTCTCTGATACTCTTCACATTCGATCCCTACTGGCGGAACTTGGTTTGGTCATTCGCCATCCTGTTAAGCTGATTGATGTGTGAGAATGTTTCTGCTACTTACTTAACGATTAATCCAGTTCAACATGGTCGCAGTAAACATATTAACATTGATTATCATTTTGTTCGTGAGCGTGTTGCTCATGGGGATCTTCTAGTTCGATATGTTCCTACTCAGCTTCAATTAGCAGATATTTTGACTAAGGCAAGGCTCTTTATAGTCAACGTTTTGAATTTTGGAAAGCCAATCTGCACGTGGTTTCCCCTGCACAGATTGAGGGGGTGTAATAGTGTAATACCTAAGGGTATTTCTGTAACTAGGTTGTCACCCTCATTTCTTATTAGAAATACAGTGCCAGGTTGGGTAGAGCCGCTCATTATTTCTCACACAGTGAAGTCAAGTCTTTACGTCTATAGGGGCTCCCCTTTAGTCAAAGGGAGGGGAGATTTTCTCTTCATCCGGGGGTTCATTCATTTTTCACTAAGTTAAGTAAGGCTGATTAGTGGGGTCTTCAAAACTGAATAGAATTCATGATCAGCCATTCATTCTATTTGTTTGTGCAAACAGCAAGTAGGCAAGGCGATTGGGTTCTATGTTTGAATCGGATACCAATTGCTTGGATGCGTTTGAAAGCCTCGAGATGACTTGCTTGCTTAAAAAATGCTTTCTAGGTTTGCTTTGTGTCTTCGTAACAAATGGTCCATTTATTGATGGGCGAACGACGGGGATTGAACCCGCGCGTGGTGGATTCACAATCCACTGCCTTGATCCACTTGGCTACATCCGCCCTTACCCCCGACCGAACGGGTTTCAGTCTCTATCTACGGTCAGATCCTTTCAGAACCAACCCCTATGACCGCTATCAAAGAGAAGCTTTTTCCTATACTATAAGTCTATTGTTGTGTTTTGGAATTAGGTGTCAGCCTTGGCTGGCTTCAACAATCGATACCGATTGCCTGGCAAAGCTTCAAAGGTTGGGCTGTTCACTTCATTCATTTTACTTGACTTGACTTAAGATTCAAGTCAAGATAGGGAGGGGGCAGGCGGGCAGTGAAGGCTCATTTAGTAGAAAGCGAGCGAGCAGCAAGCACCTACTCCTATCCTATCCAAATGAAAAGCAGCAAGCTCCGCAACAAAAAAAAGCGAAGCGAGCCTCTATCAGAGAAAGCCATTCTTGCAGAACAAAGTCTAGGTTCTGGAAGAAGCGCACCCCTAAACTACACGCTTTGAAGCCCCTGCTTTTTGATTTTATAGGAGATTTGATTTGGAGAAGCCCGCTCAAAGCGCCTTTCTATTTCTATAATATAAGGCGTCTCGGACGTTCTTCGCATGTTTGAGCGGATACCCCTTTCAGTCAGTAAGATTGTCAAAAGGCGAAAGTCCACTTTCCTTTATGACTAAACAAATAGAATAGGGCGAGGGCGCTAACGAACAAGAAAGGGTAGCCGGATCGCTATAGATAGTATAAAAGGAGCCTTTACTTTCTAATAGAATGCCCTTCTTTCTCAAAGTCAAGTTTCTCGCTTCTTGCTTTAGAAAGATTGCAGGGGATCGTCGATCTCTTCCTTCAGGTGGCTCCGCCCTATCTATTCATCTCTTTTTTCAAATGGATATATTTAGGGGTCTCTCTTGTTCATAGATATAGATCTTGAAAGCAGAATCTAAATATAGAAGAACCAACACTTAGAGGGCGTAACCAACGGAAGGTTCTCACCCTGTCCCAGACATTGTTCTCCGACGATGTCCCCTGGACGGAAGGGGCCGCCATTCTCTTTCTTTCTTCAATCGTTCCGATCAGGACAAGCGGGTTGGTTCGTTTCCTCCTCCTATCTACGCTATTTTCTTTCTTCGTTCGTGATCATGTTGGGCAAAAGGTAGTTTTAGAGGAGCGGATGTGAAAGGGCGATCCCCCCCTTTCCATTGAAGTAGGGAGGGCCTCCTTCCTCACCATTCCGGCCTATTATTGATAGGGATTTGACCAATGCTGAAGGTAGCTTGCTTACCAAGCCACCCACTTTAGAAGCTAGTCGCCGGAAAGAAGCGACGAGGGCTGTCTACGAAGCTCCTCCCCCTGTAGTCGTAGTACTCGGCTCGTTGCTACTTTGATTCAAAAGGTAATCGATGGTTCCCGACTTTCTCCGGTTTTCGCAATCGTAACCATTTGTCATCCCGATTACTTCATCCATAAACAGACATTTCATTTTTGAATTAGAAAGAACGGGGTTATGAAGGGAAGATGAAAGACAAATATAGAGATCAGAAGGCTTTATGATCGGAGAAAGGGAAGGGGCGTGGTTGGTGTGTCACTAGATCGGTAAGGGAACCCGTAGGAAGGCGAGCTACGTGAGGCCGAATTCACATCAGAAATCGCCAACATGAACACAAACGAAATCTTTAATTGCGTATAGAAACAAAACGAACCACTTCTATTCTCGGAGCTGAGGTATATGAAGAATGGCTTTTTGGTCCCTTTCGTTCAGTGGTTAGGACATCGTCTTTTCATGTCGAAGACACGGGTTCGATTCCCGTAAGGGATAGGTACTCATTCTCGGCCGCTTTCAGTTAGTGTTCATTGCTAAGTGATTGCTCGCTATCTGGCTGAAAAAGGTGGGGAAGAAGCTTCCTCTCTCCCAGGAAGCAAGACGAGATCACCACTTCTCTCAGTAATGGACTTTCTTGAACAATTTCATTGCCTGTGTCTATCAACTCTACAACAGTCTTTTCATCTGAGCGGCATTATGAAGCTCTATCGCCACTTCGCCTGTCGGCTCAGCGCATCAGCCTCTGAGTCTATCGCCTCAGTCTTTCGAACCTTCGTCTAAACTTATTACTTCGCAAGGAAGGTCTCTCTCTACCTCGCAAGCTCTTGGATCCCATGGCTAAAGCTTACTTCGGTGGATTTTGGGTGAGGGTAGAGGAGTAGGGTAGAGAGTGAGTATAGGATAGAACCTCCGGATTCTAGGGATATTTTTATAAAGGTGCTAGTGCCGTTACTGGCTACCGACCTGGAAGGAATGTTGGACAAGACGATGATGGATAAGCTATTAATGGTGCCGGTACATAAGCCAGATCAACTGGATCTCCTTCAAGCACTCAATCTGGATCTTCACCTGTAACAGGATATGCCTTTCACGCTACTGGCCATGGATCAATAACTCTATCTACTAATGATGTGACTCGTGCTTCTGGCTGCGCTGTTGGCTATGCTGACTCAGATACCCTCACCGCCTTTTAGGCAGGGTCTACTTCTACTGGTGTTGGGTTCTCCCTGCCTAAGTGGCTGATCTTAGCGTGTTAGCCGCTGTCTCATTTCGTATAGTGAGAACGTTTTCTCTTTCTTAGCGCTCCGCTATCCGCTTTATTCTCCGAATATGCGCATTGGAACTCTGGTTCCGCGGCTTTCTCTTATAGGGGTCTATTTTCTCTGACTTGACTCAGCTTGACCTACTTGACTCAGCGGTTAGAGTATCGCTTTCATACGGCGAGAATCATTGGTTCAAATCCAATAGTAGGTAAAGGTAAAACCGGCCGAAACCCCTGCTTTTGCCAGCATGACAGCAAGGAGTCAACTGAATGACCAAAGCATTGGCTGCTTCAACTTGTGGCCTTCTTCGACTTGCGATTCTCTTAGAGAGAATCTGATCTACGACTACCCTCTCTTCTTCTCTTCATGTATGCGGGCTGCCCGCCCGGTTAGCGAAAATTGAAAAAAACCTAATTCTAGCCGGCAGAATCTAAAGCTCAATTTCTCTCTCTTAGTGAGAAGTTGGAGGGAAGGATGGATCGATTTAGAGAGAACCAGGAAACATCAATGTCTCTGTTGAGGGATTCACAGAGGAAGCTTCGATCAGAGGTACAATTGCAAAGTGCAATTCCAAAGGTGGCTCAGATCCCAACAACTGAGCAACCAGAGGTTAGCGTCGTGCTCAACGGCGAGAAGACAGCACCAAAACAAAACCTCGTGATGGGCCTTACTCAAGTTCTGGGTGCTTTCAATTTGGAGAAGGGAGTATGATTGGCGATGGATCTGGTGGTTATAACAACGGGCATCACGGCGGAGGTTCTAACTGGCGATTCAAGAAGCTTGATATGCCTCTGTTTGATGGGTCACAACCGGATGGTTGGATTTTGCGAGCTGAGCGATATTTCAGTTTTTACATACTGTCGGAAGAGGAAAAAATGGAAGCGGCGGTGGTGGCTTTTGAAGGCGACGCCCTGTCGTGGTTTCAGTATGTGAATCGCCCGCCGGCATCCGGTGAAGCGTTGGGAGGAACTTAAGGGAATGGTGTTGAGGCAATTCCGGACCATCGGCACGGGGTAACTTTATGAACAGTGGTTGGGGCACTCTCAGACCGGAAGCGTAATTGAATATCGCCGTCGATTTCTCGAGCTCTTAGCTCCGTTGGAAGGTGTGGCGGAGGAGATTGCAAAGGGTCAGTTTATAAATGGGTTGCGTGATGATGTCAAGGCTGAGGTCAGGTTACTTGACCCGAATTCATTGGATCATGCCATGGATCTAGCTGTTAAGGTGGAAGAGAAGAAAAAATATGGGCCACAGAAGCGTTTTGAGACTAGATCTGGGCCAGGCCCAACTTCAACCCGGGTAAATTGCCCATTCTTTTTCTCCTTATGCAAAATCAAACGCTTACTCCCCTGCTGCCTCTCAATACTCTGCCCCATCTGTCAACAACTATTCCTCTGTTTCTGGTAATTCCGGCATAGCTCCGTCTACTAAGGTCACCGGAGAAGTCAGGCGGTTGAGTGATAAGGAATATCAGCACAAGAGAGAGAAGGGACTCTGTTTTCGTTGTGATGACAAGTGGACCATTGGGCACAAGTGTAGGAAGAAGGAGTTGAGTGTGTTACTTACTCTATAAGGAGATGAGGAGGATACATAAGGTTGCCTTGACTCTCCAACGGAGGAGGAGCCGTTGGATAGCCCCACCACTCCGGTGTTATCAGAGGTGTCACTGAATTCTGTTTTGGGGCTAACTTCTCCGAAGACTTTTAAGATGAAAGGCAGTGTGCTAGGTCATGATGTGGTGGTAATGGTAGATCCAGGGGCCACGCACAATTTCATCTCCTTGAGTACGGTGGAAAAGATCGGGATACCAGTAGTTAGCACAAAGGAGTTTGGTGTAACCTTGGGAACAGGAGATCCAGTGAAGGGATTTGGAGAGTGCAAGGATGTGTTGCTTGTGGTGCAAGGGCTGGAAAAGTTAGTTGGGCACTATGAGTGCTAACTGGAAAACACAGACCCTTGTTTTCCAATTGGGTGATGACATCAAAACCTTGCAGGGTGATCCTTCCTTGCTCCAATAGATGGAGCTTCGCCATGCTACGCACCATGTTAAAGGAGGGTGGAGGATATTTGGTGTAGCTGAATCACTTGCAAGTAGAGAAGGAACAAACAGTAGTGTTGGCTGCCGCAGAGGTGACTGCACCAAAGTGGTTACTGCCCACCATTCAACAGCATCAAGGGGTGTTTGAGATGCCAAAGGGGTTACCTCCAATAAGGGGACATGAGCATGCTATTCACCTGAAAGAAGGGACAGATCCGGTTAGTGTGAGGCCATATAGGTATCCACAAGTGCAAAAAGATGAGATTGAGAGCTTGATTAAAGACATGTTAGAAGCAGGAATTCTCAGAACTTCCACTAGCCCTTTTTCAAGTCCCGTGCTTCTTGTCAAGAAAAAAGACGGTTCGTGGAGGTTTTGTGTTGATTACAGAGCATTGAACAAGGTCACGGTACCAGACAAGTACCCTACCCCGGTCATAGATGAGTTGTTAGATGAATTATATGGTGCTGCGGTATTTTCTAAGTTGGACTTAAAGTCCGGCTACCATCAGATTAGAATGATGAAAGGAGATGAAGCTAAAACGGCATTTAGAACCCATGAGGGTCATTATGAGTTCATGGTACTTTTGGCCTTACCAATGCCCCGGCAATCTTTCAAGCTTTGATGAATCAGGTATTCAAGCCATTCTTGAGGAAGTTTTTCTTAGTCTTTTTTGACGATATTCTGGTGTATAGCAAATGTCAGTCGGAGCATGCGGAACATGTGGCCTTAGTTCTCAACACTTTGGAAGAACACAAGTTGTTTGCCAATGCCAAGAAGTGTGAATTCGGGCAAACAAAAGTGGCTTATCTGGGGCACATTATTTCTGTTGAAGGCGTTTCTATGGATGACAGTAAGATTCAAGCAATGTTACAGTGGCCTACACCATCCAATTTAAAAGAGCTAAGGGGATTCCTTGGGTTGACAGGGTACTACAGAAGATTTGTGGCAAACTATGCAAGGATTGCTTTTCCTCTCACGGAACAACTGAAGAAGGATGCCTATGGATGGACTCATGAAGCTACTCAAGCATTTGAACAACTGAAAAGAGCCATGACTCTTCGCTCCTACTCTGATCCTACCTTCTTTTTCTAAGCTGTTCGTAGTGGAAACAGATGCCTCTAGCTTCGGATTGGGGGCTGTTCTCTTACAGGAAGGCCATCCAGTAGCTTATTTATTTCAGTCAGACCTTGGGCCCGAGGGCTAGGCTAAAGTCCATATATGAAAAAGAATTGATGGCCATTGTGCTAGCCGTTCTCAAATGGAGGCACTATCTTTTGGGGAGGAGATTTGTCATTAAAACTGATCAACAGAGCCTTAAATACATCATGGAGCAGAGGGAGGTTGGCAATGAATACCAAAGGTGGGTAAGCAAGTTGATGGGGTTCACTTTTGACATTCAATACAAGTCTGGAACCTCCAATAAGGTGGCAGATGCTCTCTCTCGAGTGAATAGAGACTATAAGGAGTAACCTGCCTCATGTGTCATACCATGGGAAGGATTGAAAGTTCACATTGATCAGGACACTTTCATACAACAGTTGAAGCATGATATAGAGATGGGTAAGCCTGTACCTAAGGGATATACAGTGGAGCATGGGATCTTAAGGTTAAAGGGTAGGATTGTTATTCCTAACAAGGAACAAATAACTTCTGTTTAAGATAGTACATCTTGCCTAATAGCTTTTAGGATGCCCCTCCTATCATCCTCATTCCTAACTAGGAACAACTAGAAAGCCTTTTCTTTAAAAAGAGAAAGAGGCGAGATCCTCAAGTACTGAGATTGATTGGCTTTTTCCACCTTTATTAACTTACCTCCAGAACTATTATAACCATATGGTTACCTTGTTCCTCCTTAACTCACCCTTCTTCTTCGGTGTGGTCTTAAGCTCACGACACCATATGAACTTATGGCTTGCTTCATTGCATGAATTCATTTTTTTCGTTCTTCCGGGAGTCAAAAGGCTGTGTGTCTGCTCATTCACCTATCTAATGGAGATTTCTTACTATGCCTTTTTTATTCTAGTTAAGCCCCTTAGAACATATAATCAAGCACAACAAGATTGGATTAGGCGAGCCAAGACTTATTCTATTTCTATCGTTGTTAATATTATCATATATAGTTTGATTCTTAAATAATAAGGAGGGTTGTGGTGTAATTACTTCTTCTATATGGCCTATTATCTTTAGCAAGAAAAGCCTTTTCAATGGGTTGTAGTACAGTAGGCCATCACTAGTGAGAATTGCCGAGTAAGACTAACCTGCCCCATTACTTATTCCCGGGAAATGCTTTTTTTGAGAGCGTGGAATCTGTGCTTTAGCAGTGGGCTTTTGGGCTATTTTTCCTCTCCTCGATCGGAATACGGATGAGATCAAAAAGAGTACAGTACAGGAATTGGTTGGTTTAAGGGGTCTCGAACTACAGTGATCAGATACCTTCTTCCCTTGGTCTGGGATCGCTCCCATCTACCCTTCCTCCAACAGATGAAATTGCATCGTTTATTCCTATTCCGGCAAAACTAGCTGCTGACTCAACCGGGTCTAGGCCCTCTTTGTTTTAGCACGGGCGATTGAAAGAGAGTAGGAGGGCATTCTCTCCATCTCAGAAGGACTTAAACTTTGGTACGAAAGTAGGCTATGGCTATGATTCTTAGAGAGAAAAAAAGGTTTCATATAAAGACTTGGCACCTAGTTTTCTTTTAAGTCGGCCTTACTCGGGCTAAGTTCAAGCAAAGATCAGTCCTGGAAAGACTTCCTGGCACTTAGGATTTTCCTGATGACCCAACTGGGATTGTAGCCTGGTCAATTTCTTGCTGCTTCAGATAGTAGGTATGGACCCAGCCACAGTCTTTTCTCAAGGACCCGGAGATGTTTACAAATGCTTGTTCCACAGGTCAAGACACCCTGCACTAGTAGGACAGCATACTCTTTCCCATGAGATTAGGGCTCTCTTTGATAAGGAGTCATTTCCAGTCCACAAAAAGACTCTACGCCTTCAATAGATGAATGACTTTCTTTGGGAGTATGAAGATTTTGACTCCAAACCACTTTTTATCAACAGGAGGCGAGCCCCCCCCATAGGACAAGAACCTAGAGGTCCTTAATTCTTTCCACTTTCAATCAGTGGCCTACATTGCGGGAGTCTCTTTGTAGAAAGAGCCCAGTGAAAGGAAAAGCCCTAAAGCATCAAGCATAGTATTCTTCTCAATCTGCATCAGCACTGTACAAAGTTGTCAAGATTAGCCCCGGAGACAGTAGAAAAATGACAGAAAGCATCATAGAGTAGCTGCACAGAGATAACATCACCTCCACATCAAGAGGTCCAAAGCAAACATGTGAGCCTAACTCATGGAGAACCATATCAAGAAATGGCCATTCAATTGAGTCATATGCTTTCTTCAGTTTTGAGCATGCATCTAGGAGAAAGACCATTCCTAGCCTTTGACTAATTCATGGCTAAGAATCACATTGTCCACAGCCTACCCTCAATAAATGCAGATTGAGAAGGACCAACAGATCAACAACCAATTTCTGGAGGTGAGGATTTTAGCTAGAATTTTGTACACAGTAACAAGCAATGGGCCTTAAATCCTTGACATAAGTGGGCAACTTTTGGAACTGATTGCAATTAATCTGTCAATTTCCCAGGATAAAAAATACATAATGGCAGTACATACCCCTGAACGTGCCCCGTGTGCTCTTGAAGAATTCTGCTGGGAACCCATCTATACCAGTTTGTCTGCGGGTAGGCTTTTTGTTGATGATTGAATCCATGTTGACTAAGGACAGAATTCCCTCAGATTGAGAATCTGAAAGAGAAATTCCTGAAACTTGACTTTCCTTGGATCTCCACTATCCCATTAGAAAAGGGATGAAGGTGGATTCCTACCTGGAAGTCTCTTCCAAACAGTAATAAGTCAATATTAGAAGTGAAGGCAGAGTCTAACGTATTCAGTTCTCTTAAATACGAGATCGCTTCTTTTGCTTGCTCATAATATTAGCCTTATTCACTCGATGGAAGGGATTTTCAGTCCTGGTATAATGTTTGTCAAGAGGACTTTACGGCCTCTTTATATAGCATATAATACCAAGGCTGCAAATGAAGATCTCGATTATTATGAAAAGTGGGTCGGACCCATCGGTCGCCACAGCCTTTGAAGGAGAATTCCTTCATGATGGCAAACGTAAGATCGCTCATCTTCGTCCGGGTAAGAGGCCAATGCTAGATTCATACATAATGTAAAATAGGATCTATCCTAAGGAGGAAAGAAACATAGCGTCTTATCGTTCATGCCTCATAGCCAATGGCGAACTCAAGTTTAAGCAAGTCCTGTCTACCTCAATTTTGTTCTCAAAGAATCAATAGCTATTGCCTTGATTATGATTATTCAATCTTACACTTAGGCACGAAAGAGAAAAGTCAGTCCAAGCAAGTTGCCCTGAGGGAACAGCACCCTACTATGAATGACAGCAGTTCCTAGCCTGGGCATCATATCATCACTTTTATATTACGCTATTTATTCATATGAATTAGTCATAACACCACAATCCACCAGACCTGAAGGAAGCAAACAAAGCCGGCTTACCTTAAACTTCATCTCCTGCGCCTATTGCGATTGAGAGCTTTTCCTTTCCTTTCCCGCAGGTTAACTTGTGTCGGTTTCCCACGGGGTTCTAAAAGAGATGAAAGTGCCTGCCCCTCCAATTCAAAAGACTCACTGATTCTTACCTAAAGAATCTAACCGAACCTACTTTGTCTTAAAAAGCCTCTTACGAAAGAATTGAAGAACGAAGACTTAACCAATCGACCGCCTTTATTTGTAGGCGGCGAAGGAAAGATTAGGCTGAAAGAAGAAGAAGTGGAAAAGGAATGAAATAATTAATGATTAATGCAGGATAGCAGAGCTAGAAGAGGGCAAAAGAAAGAGGAGAAGTAGGGGTGCAAGAGCTGGGCATAGAAAGGAATTCCTTTCCATGCGGGTTAGGGAAAAGGATGAGGAGAATAAAGAGTATAGCACACAAAGAATGGAAATTGGATGGAGCTTCATGATGAGGGAATTCTCTAATTTTTCTACAGTTTCTGGACTCCAGGCTAAGAGTTGCATTTATTTTTGTGGTTTATCTGTTCAAGATCAGGAAGCTATTCAGGAGCTTCTCCCTATTCCTAAAGGCCAATTACCCTTCAGATATCTTGGGGTTCCTTTGTCCTCTAGGAAGCTAAGTTTTCACAATTGCAAACCACTACTTGAAAAAGTTCAACCTAGGGTCTCCAACTGGTCTCATAAGCTCTTGAGTTATGCAGGCAGGCTTCAACTAATCAGAGCTGTGATCTTTGGCATTCAGGCTTATTGGTGCCAAATTTTCTTACTGCCTAAGAAAGTCCTCAGAGAAATTGAAAAGATTTTTAGACTTTTCCTTTGGACAGGTAAAGACACTCCTTCCAGGAAAGCTTCTGTTGCTTGGGATCAAATGTGCTTTCCTAGAGCTCAAGGGGGGTGGAATCTTATTAGTCTTCCTCATTGGAACAGAGCTGCTAGCATTAAACTCCTTTGTTTGGGCCATTGCTATGAAGTTGGATACACTGTGGGTGAGATGGGTGCACAGTTACTACATCAAAAGAGCTCATATAAATCAGGTTCATCTTCCTTCTTCAGCTTCTTGGATGGTCAAGAAGATTTTTGCTCTTAGTGATTGGGTTGAACACAAAGGAGGGCGGGATGAGTTTACTGTCAGACAGAAATTCTCAACTAAGAAAGCCTATCTTGCTTTGAGACCTGAGGGACAGCTTGTGCCCTGGAAGAGAATTGTATGTCACAATAGGGCAAGTCCTAAAAGCATGTTCATTGTCTGGCTTGCTCTTTTGAACAGGTTGACTACTAAAGACAGGTTAACCACATGGGGTCATCGATGTGCTTGTAGACAACACCAGTGTAACCGCTGTCTAAGCGGGCTGACTTCGAGCTGACTATTCTCGGTTTACTTTACGGCTATACCGGCTATGAGTCTTCTTTTGGGAAAAGAGATTCTTCTTCTAATATTGAGGTCACAGGCCCTCTTTCTATTTCTATTTCTAAATTGACCAGATTTGACCGCAGACTTCCTCTTTGGTTAAAGGCTGTCACTTTCTTAGTGAATTGATCAGGTTTCGCTTTCCGAGTCGAGATTAGGTTGGGGTGTACTTGAGTTAAAGATCGAAAGAACGAAATCTTCCCCGCCGCATAATGGGGCTCTTCAAACCTTTCTCTCTCTTCTCTTAGCAAAGAAAGTCGAAAAAAGTCAAACTTTTGGCTTGCTACAAGCTGGGCTCGGGTTTCTGGCTTGGAATAAGCTTCCCCTGTAGTCGTCAGCTAGCTCGTTCTTGACTTGACAGATCCGATCGGGTGTTCATAATCTGGAGTAAAAGGATTCGAACCTTTGCATGCCGGTACCAAAAACCGATGCCTTACCACTTGGCTATACTCCATATACGACCTGTTTTGGACGATAGAACGGGGGGAGGAGGAGGGGAAAAGCAGGGATTTCGAAAAGAAATTCGAGCCGTGCAAGGACGCGGGGATATAGCAAGTAAGTAGCAAGATTCTCCCTTTAGGACCGACTACAACAAGCTCGCGACTCTAATAGAAACAAACAGTAAGCTCTCTGCTCTATTTGCTCTAAATGCTATGTCTATCAAAGTTGGCGAACGCTTCTTGTTCTCGTCCACCCCTTAATGCAAGCACTAAGTAAGCGCTACGCCCCTTTCTTCTTTTTTTTCATAACCTAGACTAAAGAAGAAGCTCCTGAATCAGCGCAGGGCCAAATCAGCAGCAAGAGAACTTTCCTAACCTGCCACCGGTGACTTTCTCAGAGCTCCGCAGGAGAAGAAAGAAAGTCCGAGTCAAATTTATACAATTGCATTGCCTTACCCCCTATTTTCTCTTCAAACTTTTGAAAGCTCGGCGAGAAAGAGAAAGAGTTGATTAAGAACTATTGACTGTAAACCATAGCAGTTACAGTCAGGAGAGACTCGCCTTTGGAATTAAGATGGATGAAGAGGCACTTGAGCCTGGAAGTGATGAAATTCGGTTCGGGGAAAACATGAAAGCGGTCACTATACTAGAGGAGGGCAAGACATGACCGCGACTTAAGATTCAAGTACCGTTAAAAAGACTAAAAGAACGAGATAGCGATAGCTGTAATAAAGCACAGGCTAATACGAGCCGACCAGAAGAAGCAAAGCTTAGATTACCAGATCGTGGACACAATCCTCCGTCAGCTCTTCTCCCCGGCGTCTCTACGAGACTTGGGTCTTCGACCCGCTTTAATTGTCGCTTCGCTCCGGCGTCTATACTAGACTTGTCTCTTCGACCCTGCGTCTATACTAGACTTGTCTCTTCGACCCTGCGTCTCTACTAGACTTGTCTCTTCGACCCTGCGTCTCTACTAGACTTGTCTCTTCGACCCTGCGTCTCTACTAGACTTGTCTCTTCGACCCTGCGTCTATACTAGACTTGTCTCCAAGGAGCCTGCGCAGATACTCTACTTTTCTTTCTCCCCTGTACCTAACGGCGTTGCCCCAGTCTTTGAAACTGAGTCGTAAGGCGACGTTATTCAGCTCTGCGCCTCTTCGCCTATCGGCGTTATGAAGCTCTAAAGACACTGTGTCGTTAGACCCAGTCAAACGCCCCGTCGCCTATACTAGGCTCGGTCTTCGAACCTGCTCCTATCGGCATTATGAAGCTCTCCTAACTGTGTCTACCGACCTTAACTGAAGTCCTTGAATCTGAGTCTATCGACGTCTACGCCTCTGTGTCTATCGCTATTACCCAGTCTGAGAATCTGAGTCTCACAACGTTATTCAGCTCCACGCCTCTGAGTCTATCGCCTCTACTTCAGTCCTTGAACCTTGCCTTTTCTGGCCTCTCCTTCTTGCTTGCTTACTTAGCTCTTGTCTTAGTGACTTTTTTTCTAGGTTTTTTCTGAGTGTTAAAACGGTATCTTTCTCATTTGCCAATGAATTGGATCCGCTCCGATTCCATAAAAAATGGGATTTTTGGCTAGAGAAAGGTTCTGTGACATGGACGCTCAGCCCAACTCGGTCGGTCGGTTAGCCCACCTAACAGATGATGAGATTCTCGATCGATTTGATCGAATTTGTAAAAGTCTTTTTCACTATTCAGAACAGTGGAGCTTTCGATCAAGATGTTCTCGCGTCCCCCGTTCGGGCTCTCGCTCAAATCAGAACCTTTATGCCTTGGTAGGCTTTCGACTCAATCTAATAGCCTACCTATCGAGCGAAAATCAAAGAGAAAGTTGTCGCATGGGCTCATCATCTGATGCAGAACCGATGCGAGATGATCCCGAACCTATTTCATAACCACCATCCATCACCAATCACATTCCGCATCCCACTTCAATTTCATTGCCTCTCTCTAACTCTCAAACTTATGCACTCTACTCGCCGCCTACTCAACTCCTTACCACTAAACGACGAAGCCAGGAGCGGAAGGAGGGACTTGAACCCTCAACCTCAGCCTTGGCAAGGCTATGCTCTACCATTAAGCTATTTCCGCCAGCTACGGTAGTGGCGAAGCACTACTGAGCAATTCACGTATCACTTGATACGGACGACTTCTGTTTTTCCGCCGGACCACACTCTTGACCTCCGATCGAGCTACGAGCACGAGTAGGTAGGTGGCTAGGGGGGGCCGGGAAGGGGGACCTTTCTTTTTGCTTCGCGCGTCATGAGATGATGATTAGTAGGTCAGGTCCCGTGTGTGTGCTCTTTATCACAATCCTAAAGAGGCGGGCTGGCTTTTCAATCAATCTCCGGCCGCTCAGTGCCGCTATTGGTGCGAGTTGTAAGGGGTATTGGTCTCGAGTCGAGAAAAAGCTTCATCTCATTCTTGTAACGGGAGTGAGTGCACCGCAAGACCAGACAAGTTGCTCTCTCGCCTTGCAGCAGCGGAATCCGTCTTTTAAGTGAAGTCATTTCCTAAGATAAGACGGCTCTTCTTATTTATTTTACGATAAGAAAATTCTTCTACAATAATTCCACGAATCTGCTCGGAACCGGTCGATTCCTGAGCCATTCGTTCTCCCCTCTCGGTTGGCCTTTGCCAGCCACTAGAGCAAGTAAGAAAACCTAGAGTTCATTCACTTAAAGAACCGCAGATTTTGACCGGATTGTACACCTTTGTGTCTGGCTATGTATATGAATGTGCATAAAGAAAGGACGGGACATCTCTCTCCTTTTTCCTTTTTTTGTTTTTGGGGAGAAGAGAGAGGAAAGAAGCTACAGCGGCACCTCACGAACTTATTACTGGGGCAGCACCATCCTATAGGCATTTGCGAGTGTTTGGATGCACTTGTTTTGTTCATATTCTTGCGCAGTTAAGAGAGAAATTGTCCTCAAGGCAAGCACTTGTGTCTTTTTTGGATATGCTCAGTCCGAATATAGATAGATGCTATGACGTGAAATCCAAGAGACTCGATGTATCCTTGAATGTTCTCTTTAATGAGGTCACCTCATATTTTCCTTTTCTTAATTAAGAAGCCCTGGAGGAGAATGGTGATGGAGATGTATTATGGCCTTCTCCTGTTCATCAACTCGAACTTCATTCTTCTGCAGTTGATGTTATGGATCAGCCTCACTCTTCAGGCCAGCAGCTTTACCCAGCATCTTCCGCCGATTGTCAGCCTGTTCAGCTGACCTCAGAGGCTTCCAGTCATCCGGAACAGGCGGCGATTACAGTCTGTTTCCAAAAATAAGACTACTCTAGAAGATCAGCAGTCTAGCCCAGTTGCTTTCCTTCCAGTCGCTTCCTTAGATTAGATTCTGGATCCTTCTCTCAGGTTCGTTGATCTTCTCAAGTTTCTTATCCCGTTGAAGGTTTGAAGAGCTTCGAGTCTATCGGGGGAGGATGTGGTGGTAACCCCCGCAGCTTCGTCTAGAGCCGGGCGTCCAGCCGTGTAATAAGACTCACTTTAGCCACTATAGCGACTTCACTCTAAACTCTAGCTTAGAAGTACTCTCCATCCACTTCCCCCTTTCCGTATGCCCAAAAGCTCGCCCGCCCGGTTTATGAGCCCCTTTACGATTCCCTTACCCAATCTCATGATAAGCAAGCCCAGCAGGCCCTGCCTTAACCTGTCCCCAGACAGTCAGCCCTCACCAGGCTGCTGGCATTTAGAGCAAATAGAGAGCCCCCGCCCGTTTGCCCTACACTTAAAAAAAAAGAAAAAAGTATGGATGAAGTAAGAAAAAGTACATAAGAAGTGAGAAAAAACTTGGTTACGGGAACCGAAGGTGAAGGTTAGGCCGACTTCTTTAGCTACTTCCGCATACCAAGAGGCGTACAAAGAACGGGATTCGTTATCCCTTCGGTACCGCCTTAGTTGAATTCATGTTTGAACGAGATCTGATAGATCTAAAACAAAAGGATGTTGACTCCTATGGAGACAAGAACCCAATCAAAAAGAAGAAAAAATCTTTCTATCGTTCCCGTCCTCTATACGTTGAATGTAAATTTGATACCACTTTGCTTCCTATGAAGCTCAACCTACCTATGGTATATCCCCCTACGGATTGGAGTTATGATTACTCTCAAGTAAAAGATAAAGAATGGTTCAACATCAGTTATCTATACGGCGGGTACCTTAATGCTCCTACAAAGGAGATATATGATCGTTACCGCCTGTTAAGTTCTGGTGACGTAACAAATTTTTTTATTTTGGTAAAAGTAGGGACCCTAAAAGCCATGAAAAGGCTAAGGATCTTTGTCGTGTAATGAACAAGCTGCAAGGTCAACCCTTTAAGATTAATCATCCATTTCTTAACTTTCTCATTGATAATGATGATTTTTTGGTTAAAAAGGGTTTACTCATGCCTTCTTTCCTTTCCTTCTGAAGATTAACATCAATGAAGTGGCTGACAGAGTAAGAAAGTTCTTCGTTGAGGGTCAATCTCTCTATGAGAGACATAAAGTGAGCTTTGGCTCAGTCATGCATATTTTATCAACAAACATTCAGAAGAAAATCTCTTTCCGTAAACCCTTACGAAATAAGGGATACATATATGACGGCTGCAGCCTTCCAAAACAAGTCTTTCAGGAGTGAAAGCGATGCGCTTCAGTGGGTTTCCTCCCAAAGGGATGAGATTGACTCATGAGAGAATAGACCTTATTCCGAATGGAGGGATTCCGTCAAGGAATGTACCAACACTGATCAATTACTAATTCATTATTCTATGGGCTCTAAAAACCCCTTTCAGTACTTGATGTATCTATGGGGCTATATGCATAATAGAGATTCATTGTATTACTATTTCCAAGCCCCTATTACCCAAGACGCATCTGCTAGTGCCTATCAAATTATGAGTTATTTACTGTTGAATGTTCCCATGGCTAAAAGAACTAATCTTATAGTTGACTCAGCTAATGAAGCTGAACAAAGAATAGAGGATGTTTATACGCAAATTTTGCACGAGTTTAAGGCCTTCCTTAATAAGGAAATGACTAATTCGAGTCTAAAAACGACATATAACATGTATATTGATCGAAAGATAAGAGGTTTTTTTACACGTGTTCGAAATAGAAAAGGAGTTGAGACCTCAGCCAGTGTGCCGTAACCTATCGTTAGGCTAAGTTACTTCAATAGAATTAAGAGAAAGCCACCCCAATGTTCGAATCTTCTCCCTCTACTTACCGCCATATTTGCTTCACTTTATTTAGTTGGATTTCAAAGAAAGGGTCTTGTCCGAACCCCATAAAAGAACTAGAACAGTATGTTTCAGCTAGAAATCTTGATTTCGGACCTGAAAAGAAAAGATTCGGGGTTTCCACCATTATTATTGCCCGAAGTTCTCCTCCGGATTCATATATTGACTTCCTGGCTGGCGAACAACTAAAAGAAGGAAAGGGGTTCTCGTCCTAAGATGATCAAGGCTAGGGACTGTACCATAAAATTTCTCATAAGGAAGGGGTAAGAAAATTCAATGGTTTCAATGGCATTCTGTTTATAAGATAGGCTGCACAAAGAACACATTCACCCCAAAACCTATCTGGAACCTTAGATTGCAAATAAAGTGCCCTAGCAACTTACAACAAATGTCGATGTTTCCTCTCCTTGTTGTGGTGTATGCACACAACTTGTCTGATGCAATATCCCCAAATCCTTATAGAATCATTTCATAGCCCCCTCACACAGCTCTTGAGCATTATCAGATCTTATACATTGGATTTTAGCATGAAATTGAATATTGACAAACTTGGCAAAATCAACCATAACACCAACTCACTTTTCTTCCTCAAAAGATGAATCCAAGTCAATCTTGTAAAGTCATCAACAATTGTTAAGAACTGTGTACAACCAGTATATGTTTGAACCCTATTGGGACCCCAAATATCAATATGAACCAAGGCAAAAGGTGCTGTAGACTGAGTACTACTAAGAGGAAAAGAAAATCTAGCTTGCTTAGCAGCGGGACAAACAGTACAAATATTAGAGAACAAACAACCTTTTACATCACAACTAGGATTAACCAACTTCAGCATAAAAAAGGGCAGATGTCCAAGCCTGAGATGCCACAATTTGGCCTCATCAACAGCAGCTAAACACTGAGCAGTGGAAGAAACAGATTCAACAGCAGAACACTCTTTGTCAACACTATACAACCCAGCATTCAAGCTACCAAGAGGAATTGAGTGTCCTTTCTGAGATTGGACAAAGCAATGATCAGCAGTAAAGAGCAACTCAATTTCACATGAAGGATTTGGGTCAGTTGAGGTACTTCTTGGGTATAGAAGTTGACAGAAGTGATCAAGGGGTATTCCTGTCCCAAAGAAAATAGACTTTGTCCCAGAAGCCTTCCCCCATAAATTAGAATAGAAACTCCTGATTTCCTGCTCAATATGAGTAGGATCATCCTTGAGAATCATATAGGATACTAATATGGTTCCTAACCATTGCTCTAAAGAAAAACTGGGTATTTGAATCCCCCAGCCAGCCATTGAATCCTTGACTTCTGAGCCATTACACTTTCCTCCATTTTGCACCAACAAATTTAGAACAATATGTCATTAACTTTTTTCTTCAAATCCACTACTAATGATATCAATTTCCGAGTCTTGATAGCAGCTTTAACAGCTTTCAGTTTACCCCACACCTTATTCATACTTGTACCGCCAGTTTGATCATTCCTCCAACCTGGGCAAACTGAGCATGCTGCACCATATAATATAGTTGAAAAAACGAAATCCATCCTGCGTCTATACTAGACGCTATTTGTCTCCAAGGATACTGAGCCCTATGGGAAAAGCTCAGCTCTTCGACTCTGTGCCTAACGGCCCAACTCTAAAGAGCCTGCATATCAGTACATTTTATTACTAGTGGACAATGATCAGAAACTCCTGGATTTTGGTACTCAACAGCAGCTAAACCAAACTGATTAAGCCAGCTAGCATTACCCAAGTCAATTCTACTGCAAATCCTATGACCTTATTACTCCATGAATAAAAGTGTCCAGTGCTAGGTAGGACAGCTAGATCCCCAGAGTCCAGAAAATTTTGAAAATCCACAGTCTCTAGGTCACTCACCACAGCACCATTCCATCTATCCTCTGAAGATAACAAGGAGTTGAAATCCCCCAAGATCAACCAAGGTATCTGGATACTAGAAGAAATGGCTAGAAGTCCATCCCATAAACTCTTCCTATCCTCAATGGTGTGCAAACCATACACAGCCACAAAATAGATGTCAGAACCAGAATGCAGGTCAGACACTTTACAACATATGCCCTGAGCTGAACTCATAATTTCAACAACTTCAAAGGATTCCAACCAAACTATAGCGCTAACTAAAACGGCTTTCGCGCTAGCGCGCTCACCCTTATGCTTGTTCTCTTCCTCAGATCAAAGCGTTAACAGCAAGGGAAAGAGAGTCTTCCAACAAGCCTATCTCTATCTATTACATATCACATAAAAGAGTCCCTATCACATTCGGTTAGCTCGAAAAGACGATGTGCAGACCATTAGCGGCTGGACATCAAGGCTCGGAGAGTGAGTGTTGATGGTAGAAAACAAATGAGGGTAGAAGCCGCTTGGAGCATCTCGCATGTATATACGATATAATAGTCACTACCTTTTGACTCGACATCAATCAACCTCACCCCGAACCCAGGGCGTGCGATTCACTACTTTCTTTATTCGCCCACGAAAAGAATGTAAGCAGAAGATGAACCACTCAGTGAATTGACATAATAGGTAGACTAGACCCCCTACCAGTTCTTCTCTTTATGGGAGGATAACTTCTTCAGCCTTCTTCGTTACAAACGAAAACGAATGATCGCATCTCTACCGATCACTGTAAAGAAAATGATAAGCGAAATTCCATTTTTGGGCTTTTCCGCAGTGAAGTAGATAACAGCAGTCTTTCTCCTGATGCAAGTAAGTTGAGTTGATTCGCGAGTCAGTTCTTTTCGTTAGTGGCATTGAGCTAGTAAGCGATCTTTTCCCTTCAATTCCATCGAACCCCGCACTCGGCTCGGTCGGGGTGCTTAAGCCCGTCGATTCGTGGAATGACGAAGTGAAATGCGGACTAAGCCTTTAAGTAATCCCACCCCAGTTTAAGATCTATGACTAGTTGGCTGATCGTCCAATTTTCATCCTTAGTTTCAGGAATAAGGCCCTCCCGTGATTGAACCGGTGAAAATACAACAAACAATAGTAGTTCCGTCTTCTTTATTAGCTATGCCTACCCTTTCCAGTGAGCTAGTTTTGCTTTTTTTTCAATATTTTTTTGGTTTACTACTATTTTGTTCAGTTGGGCACCAGGGCAGAAGCCGAAAAAGATGTGTTCCATATAATGAGCTTAGGCGTCCGTCCCCTTGGCGGCGTCTTTTACAAGGCAGGGCTTAAAAGTAGAGCCCGTCCTGGGGTCGTTTCTGAGTCTGAAAAAGGGGGGGGAAGAAAGGCAGGTCGCTCAACCACTACTGACAGTCTACTCTAAATGCAATTCCTTTAGCTGACATAACATAAAGAGTCTCTTCTCCAGCGAGCCTAGTTTCTAGACCAACTGCTTAGCTTACCTTAGCCCAGCCATACGTCCTACTGCTTCGATGGCAGAATGATTGACCGGGCAGGGCAGCTTGGCCCACTTAAACTAGTAACCCTACCTGCTGCCATACCTGTCTGTGAATGAACTTCTGGATATTCACCTACCAACACAGCCCGGGACTCTTTTTCGATCAATCGAACGGGACAACTCCGATCCTCGGTCTGTGACTGACTCGCCCATGTAAAGAAGCGGCTTTCTCTCCTCTGCCTAAGAGTCGAGATTGTCATATAGTCATGTCGAGTAGACGGATGAGAAAGAAAGACAAAGAAGCATCACAGCGAAAGCAGAACCAAAGGGAGATATTGCTTCTCTTACCCATCTGGTAGACTCACTTCGATCATAGAAGGAAGAAGGTTTGAAGTCTGATATGCTTTTCAAGGCAGCTTCCCCCAATCAACGAGTGGTTAGGGCCCTTGTAGTCCATCCTTTCTTTTACCTACCTTGAATGGAATCGAATGCTATGATGCCATTGAAGAAGCTATTAGAGGAGTACTGTGTTAGCGGAATCAAAGCTAAAGGAGGATAACTTGAATCTAGCAAGGGTGTCATCGTAAAGTAAGGAAGTCCAGTATCCGTCTTAGAATAAGGATTGAAAGATTTCTAACATCCAGGAGCATGCTTTGGGTTTTCAATCCGAGAGCATCCCCTGGGCTTAGTTCACATGTTCCTGCTTAGTTCGCCAGGTATGTGGCAAGCCAGAAAAACGTATTCACCATAGTGAAGTATTGCGGAGACGAGCTGGCTAGACTCTTATCGAAATTGCGTATATGAAGAAAAATGATTCTGAATGTCGGTAAATGTTTTTGACTGAGCCTCCCGTTGTTCTCTCTCCGATAGCGCGCAGCCGATAATAGAAACCTTTTTTGATTTGCCAAAGAAAGACTCCCATGCCTTTCCTGGTTGGAAAACCCAACCGGTGATTTCTGACAAGTCTTTCTTGATTTCTCGAGAGAGCAGAGCAGTCAAAGAATGAACCAAATGATTGTTCGAGAATGGCTATTCTTCACAATTGCTCCTTGTGATGCAGCGGAACCATGGCAATTAGGATTTCAAGACGCAGCAACACCTATGATGCAAGGAATAATAGACTTACATCATGATATCTTTTTCTTCCTCATTCTGATTTTGGTTTTCGTATCATGGATCTTGGTTCGCGCTTTATGGCATTTCCACTATAAAAAAAATCCAATCCCGCAAAGGATTGTTCATGGAACTACTATCGAGATTATTCGGACCATATTTCCAAGTATCATCCTTATGTTCATTGCTATACCATCATTTGCTCTGTTATACTCAATGGACGAGGTAGTAGTAGATCCAGCCATTACTATCAAAGCTATTGGACATCAATGGTATCGGAGTGCGCCTCTTCACGAAGGTGATTTAAGTGCAACGAAATGCCTTAAAGTGGAATATAGTTCGCAAAGCATCTGGCTTACTGGTAATCTCCCATTCCCGTCGTCGAGAGACTTTTCTAACTATAGCATGCCAGAAACGGGGAGTTGATTGAGGTGATTAGACCTATACCCTGAAATGCTCTCAGCATAGGAGCCTATGGTTCCATTCTTGTTGTTGCTGGAGGTACACATCCCTCTTCTCGGTGTAGAGCGATATACGAGAAATAGATGCTCAGCCCGCAATGTCCGATAACGGCGCTGAAGTAGTGAATCTAGCGGCACCATAGCAATGGCATAAAACTTTGGACCTAACGGCCGGCCCAGTAACCTTTCGGAATGGGGGATCCCCGCTGGCAACAACCACGGTAGTAGTTGCGGAACTACTGGGCCGGGAGAGGAAAAGAACCTTATTGCCTGCTCCTCTTTCTTCGCTTCGGGGACGGAGGTCCTACAGTAGGTAACAGCAGGCACAAGCAACTTGACCGAAGGGGACCAGCGCTTCTACTCTTCCACCGCACCGAGGAGCCGCTCGCAGCGAGAAGCAAGGGATGTCGTGAACGGTGGGGGGTCACAGAGAATTGACCTATTCATAGAGTGATCCTATGATCGATACAGGATATGTACTATCTCTTTTTTTATAGTTAGGTTAAAGAAAGAAGGGTGACTCAACTTCTCAGCTAGAGTTGGGGATGGGACCTGTTGGCATAATGCACGCTGGAACGTGGGAATTCGAGGTCTCATGAACGACTACTAAAAACCAACTTTGTTTTTGTTTTGTTCACGATATCCGGTCAGGCCTACGGATGGATCCTTTTAGATCTACGAGCTTTATGCCCCGGCCGTTCACATGAGCATGGAAAATCTATACTCGAGCGTTAAACTGGGCCCCCGACAGGATAGGTGAGGAATCACTCTGGATCTTCTTTCTTAGAGCCTACAACTTCGCCGAGCCGACTAGCATCCTTTTCCACTGCGCATTTATCGAACAAAGAAGACGACTATAAGATAGAATTCGCTTTTCGTGGTGAACTGGTCGTCCCATACCTTCTGCCTGTCCTATGTGTGTGGAACCAGGTCTTTTTCGGTTACAGCCTTCCCCTCGAATACATAGGGTAGGTAGGGCTGGCTAAGAAGGGGTCCCCAATTGCCAAGACACTTTTCCCGGCCTTACTTTCAAAAAAGTCAGTAAGTCGACTTTCGTCGTTGTTCCAAGTAAGTGAATTGGCATTACCTTGCTCTAAAGAGTAAGTCAATTTCATTTCCTTCGCCTTCGATTCCTCTTACTCATAAAGTAAAGGGCCTTACGGTCGCCTCAAACTAAAGAAAAATAGTGCTCTTTCTAAGAGTAGGCGTGGAGAGCTTTTTGCGGGGAAACTTGCAAGTACAGTTTGGGGGGAGGCGGGCGTCGACCCAACCTTATGAGTATTCGGACTATAACAGTTCCGATGAACAGTCACTCACTTTTGACAGTTATACGATTCCCGAAGATGATCCAGAATTGGGTCAATCACGTTTATTAGAAGTGGACAATAGAGTGGTTGTACCAGCCAAAACTCATATACGTATTATTGTAACATCTGCTGATGTACTTCATAGTTGGGCTGTACCTTCCTCAGGTGTCAAATGTGATGCTGTACCTGGTCGTTTAAATCAGACCTCTATTTTGGTACAACGAGAAGGAGTTTACTATGGTCAGTGCAGTGAAATTTGTGGAACTAATCATGCTTTTATGCGTGCGCCCGAAAACATAGGCCGACTGCTGAGCCCACTCTGGCTCAGCCGCACCACCCGGGGTGCGAGCCGCCCGAAAAGCAAGCTTTTACAGCGAGCGGCTGGAGCAGTAGGGAGCCGAGGAGCACGGCAGTCAATAAGATAGAAAAAGGGGCCAGGCTCCCGGTGAAGCAGAGAAGACGGTTAGGATAACGAACTTGAAACGCGGAGCCCGAGCGGCCGGCGAGCGAGTGGTTAGTGGCCAATAGCGCCCTAGTTGACGGCATTCCTCTCTGCGGCTGGCACTTGATAAACCACGGGGCACTCCATACCAGAGTAAGCAAGTCTTAGGTTAGGGATGAGACGCCCGCGCAAGGACCTCCATTCTCATTAGGAGATCGAACCAAGGACCTATGGAAGTCGGGGCTACCCCGTCCCCATGGACAACGCAACAGTGTCCTGAGGGAGGAGTTTAGAGGCCTTATAGTAGCACGGACTTCTTTTTCTTTCTAAATCATGCGAAGGGGGCCAGTCCAAGATCGTACTCTTTCTTCCTCTACAAAGAGAACAGACGCTCTCAACGGCTAGGTGCCACTCTCTTTCTGAGTCATTCTAGCTTCTTCATTCTTTCGTGCCGCGGTGAACAAACAAAAGACAAAAAGAGGGCCGTTTCAGCGGAAGGAGAAGGACCCGCAACGGCTTCCGCCGCCTCTTCTTGTTCCTATAGCCGTCTGTTACGAGTCCGGCCGGAAAGCCTGGGATCCTCAATATAAAATAGAAGGGATCCCTCAAAATAGAAAAGGGCGGGCGGGGCTTCCGCGAGAGCCCCCCCTCTTCTCTTCCCGGTCAAGATATATGGAAAGGAGCCCTAGAAAGCCAAGGCCATAACCAGCCTTCTTATTTATGTACGTACACTTTTGTTTCACAGGGTGGGGCCGCCCTTCCTTCAGCTGGGTTTCTTCCGGAACCTTGTATAGGTTGGAGCTTTTCTAATTAAAAAAGGGGGGAAAGGTTTGGCGCAAAGCTGCTCGCCGCTTCCGAGGGGGGAGCCTTACTTACAGGTTCCAAGCCTGGCGTGAAGCGAAGGGATTGGATTTCACCTATGATCTCAGATTAGTGGGCAACCATAGTTTCCTTTTTTCGTGGTGTTGTTGACGTTGTTGAAAGCGAATTTGTGAGCCGGCCTCGCTTTTCGGAGCTGCTCCCGGCTCACACTATGGTGGAGGAGGTGCCGTGAAGATCTAGGAGTGTGAGCAGTACGAGCTGAAAGGCTCCCATACTGTTTGGAGGGCAGGAGGCATAGATGCCAAACAAACCTGACCCCTATCTATCGTCGTAGAAGCAGTTTCTAGGAAAGATTATGGTTCTCGGGTATCTAATCAATTAATCCCCTAAACCGGAGAAGCTTAAGCGGAAATGAAAGAATAGGGTGAGGAAAAAGAAGAGAAGCCACTAAGAAGGCTTCGCTCGCTCGTTTAGTAGAAAGCAAGTAGAGCGCATAAGCTCCTTTAGAGATAGAGGCGAGTACTACACGAGCTCGTAAGTCAAGTACGGAACGAGCCTTGTCTACAAAGCAGAGCGACCTCGTCTTGCTTGCTTCTGGCGAAACTTCCTGCACTAGAGAATGGCCATTCCGGTAGGAAGACTGCTTTTTAGGCCGACCACTATATAGGAATAAATAGGAGCGATAGCGAAGCCAAGCCGTATAAAGGCGAGCAGCCCTTATAGCAATAGAAAACGGCCTACTTATAGCCTTGAGCTTTGTTACTAGTGGCAGTAATCATATAATATAGTTAAGATATAAGAGGGGAAGAATCAACAAAGAATGACGAAGACCTTCGAAAAAAAGATTGAACCGGG